TATGGGGGTGATCCTCCCATGAGCGAAGTGGCCCATTGAAGAATGGGGCACGGGCGGTACCTAATTCATCGCCCTTAAATGGGTTATTAAAAAAGACTCACCTCCCCCTACTTTGTCAATCACAGCCGTCTCGTCTATTCTCGAAAGCGTGTAGACAGAAGGCCCCTTTTTCGGACTGTCTTGTTTTCAGGCCTCCACGGCCGTCCGGGGTTCTCCATTCTCAGAAAGCTTCCACTTTCCCACGTGCGCGCAAGCTTGCGAATAGTTTCTGCGATCACTCTACGTAATTTATTAAACCGGTTTATGCTTGTAGCTACCCCCGGGGGGAATACGTGTAATAGCCCCGCGGGGAACCCCCGCCCGGAGGCGGGAATCTCTTTGAATTTATCTCTGCGATTGGTCTTTCCTGCAGCTGCACCGCACCTTCGCTTCGCACCTCTGGTTTGTATGCAAAATATTGAATAAGGGTTTAATAAGGAGATCTCTTAATTACTTGATCAAGGAACAGTGCTTTCGAACATTACTTACGAGAATCTCAATCCTTCTGCCTCACCTTCTGAAAGGGTAGTAAGAAGGGGGGTTCGGGTGCGCTTCTTCTTCCTGCCGGTTCAGGAGCTTAGGCCCAAGCGGTAGTAGTTTCCTAGTTGGAGTTGGCACACGTAGGCCCGGCACCAGAGGTTGGTTGGCGCATTCGGTAAAGCATTCCGCTAGCTGGCGCATAGCAAGCAAGAAAGCTCAAAGCCAGCAGTAAGGTCCGGAGCAGGAGCATTAGGGTAGGCGATGGCCGCTGCATGGTCGAATTTAGCAAGTTGCCGGAAACCGGCACCACCTACCCGAGCAAGAGTTGTGAAACGCTTTTGAGGGTATTTCATTTGGACTGCCATCAGTCCAAAAGGGTGATGGGAGTGAAATTCCTGATTGATACGGGACTCACGTCCTTACTCAATTCCCCGATCCTAAACCGCTTGGCAAATTCGGCTTAACCTGTAATGGAGATCAGGGATTTTTGGTAACTGATAGTTACCCCGATCCTACCCAATGCAAGTTCATACACTTTACCCACTTCCTGATCGGCAATGACAATGTCATCACCGAGTATAGCGTACCTATCAAAGTACACTCCAGGGGAAACCTGTTCTGCGCACCACCATACTAACACATGGTGGGTGAACGCAAACAGGGGCCAAGAGGAATGATAACCGAGAGGTTGCCCAGCCACAAAACATACTTAGGAGTGCTTCTTCTTCACGAATGGCACTTCAAATATGTTGTAAGCCAATGCCGAATTAACGGCACTGGAGGCGAACGACCTGTCGAAGCAAACCTGAAACACTTCAAACAATAAGACTAAAGGCCACCTATCGGTGGCCGACTTTAAGTCGAAAGAGTCAAAGTCTGCATAGATCGGATATTGTTCTAGGATTAGTACCATGAGGGGGAGTCCAGAAATCGAAGAACTTAAATGGAATCTTCGCTCTCGGTAGATCAGCAAGTTGAACCACTAGGGGAGAGTGGTCCGAAACTCCCGGAGGGAGGAATTGAACATCTGACCCTTCCAAGGAAGATTTCCACTCCATATTGATTAAAGCACGGTCCAGCTTTCTAAGGATAGTAGGGTCTTCATCTCTTCTGTTCGACCATGTGAAGTAGAACCCTCCATATCTTAAGTCTTCCAGACCTGCCCGATAAATGCATTCATCGAGGTCATTCTTCCATCCAAGTAGGCTAATCCAAAGAACCACCCATGGCTTCATTCCGCTTTCTAATTGCATTGAAGTCACCCAATAACTGCCATAGAGTACCCTCGAAGCCGACCGAGCTAGCTTCAATATCTGCCCAAAGCTCAGTTCTTCTAACTCGACAATTATCCCAATAAACTACGGATACCGTACAGCTCCATGGTTTAGAGCTAGATAAAACTCGAAAGTGTATTACTTGATCGGAATAGCTGATAAAGATCACATCAACATCCCGCGGATTCCAACATAGCCAAATCCTACCATTCTGAGACAAACCATAATTGCCAAATACATTCCATGATCTGCCTATAGCATTCAAGACCCCTTCTTTATTACATTCCTTTCCTTTGCTTTCGATTAACCCACAAAAGATAACCCTTGCTCTTGGATGAATTTCTTAACTTCCCTCTCTTTCCTCTTCACTTGCAACCCTATTCGCTTAGCTACTTGCCTCAGGTATTCCCACAACAGCGGATGGTAGCATCTGTTGCGGTTGCCGCTCTATCTATTCTCTTAGTTCCATAGTCGCGCTTCCTACTAGTCGGATAGGAATGACAAGAACAAGAACTACTAGGTACCCAGCTTGCTAATGCACTCTGGCATAGATCCTTTATGTACTAATACAAATGCGCACTTTCAGGAGCATCTTCCTGCGAGTGGGAATGAACGAATTTGCAAGAGAGATACCGTTACTCCTTTTGCTGGCAGAGAGGGTACCTTACCGGATTTCTTATAGAATATAAGTCAAAAACCATATCAGAACAGAATAGGAATCGGACAAGTCTTTCAAACGAGCAAACTAGAAGGATTACCGTGTACCTTTTTACAACTACGGGGACTACGGGGAGGGTATGATTGACTCTTTTTCACTTCCGTCCATTGAAACACTCTTGATTCATCACCAGTAACCCCCTACTAAGGTGAATGCTGTGCCCTTCTGCTTTGCTTACTTATTATTTAGGAGTTCCTTGCTTTTAGCTTGATTTTCTCCCTTGGCATTAGTCAAATCACAACTAGACAGTGCACTGCCTTAAAACCTAATAAGGAAATTACCTTGTGGTACCTTCTTTCACTACCCCTCACTTCAAGAGTTCCCCGAGGGATATCAAGAAAAGGTATCGGGGATATGGCTTCTTATTGAATGTGTTCAACAAACTCCTTCACGTCGAAAACATCTCTTTTAATTCGGTTACTTGCTTCACCGGCAAAGCTGCTAATCTTCATATACTGGAGTGTGGTGGTATAAGAGTTCTGTTCCTTGCCTACTCTTGCACACAAAGAAGAAGCACTGACTGAAAGTGGTACATTCACTCCTTTTCACTCTTAGCATAACCCCTTGAAAGAGTTCCCGCACAGAGGGATGGGAGAGATGGTCTCTCTGTTCCAGCAAAAGTGGCTACTAGAAGGGATATCATATCCGTTCTGCAACAATTGGTCTTGACTCAGGCTTTCGCTCCTCTCACTAACGTTCGAGTAGCTTTTTCCGCTCTTCCCATGGGAATTGGATAGCTTTTCCTTCTTTACAGCATCGGTTCCTGCAAACTTGGTTAAGAAATCCAGTGGGCAAGACAGCCAGTGAGAGGTCTTGTCCTTATGTCTTCTCCTTCCATGGAGAGCTAACTCTCTTTCCTCGAGATTCCTTTCGTTTCCTTACGTTTCTTCTTTCGGCAGCGGACAAGATACTCTTGGGTGCAGCTGAGGCTGGTTTAAGGTATGGGATATCTTCTCTTTAGGGGAAGGCCAAGTGCGAATGGTGCTCTTTCTAACTACCTAGTATACGCTGCGAGTAAGGCTTTCTGTTCACAGTGTTACTACTAAAGAGATTTCTTCTCAAGTTCAGTTAAGCCGAGTCTGCTTCGCACCTTTGCTACCGGGTATTCACTCCAAAATCTACCAGGTATGGACAGCAAAATCGATTCCTTTGGCTTGATTCAAAAATCCTCTCTGAAGCCTGTGTATATAGTGTATATAAGTCAAAGATGTGACTTTCACTGGTCCGATTGCTCTTTGACGTCAAATGGAAAGTTAGCTCATAGGGCAGGCGCTGGTACTCAGCGGAAGATGCGTGAATTGGCCTGCTGAACAGATCTTGCTTAGGGCAGGTGACCATCTTATGATTGAAGATAAGCACAGAAAGTGAGGTAGGTTCCTTTTCCGAAGGAACTTATTCGAGTAGAGGAATAAGACCTAAAGATAGCTACGTTCCCGTCACTAACCTTACTTCGGAGTATGTGGCTGAGAAAAGACGGTAAGGCAAAGTACCACTTTTCTTAAGTTAAGATGAATCTAATCTATTGAAGAGTCAAGGTTTCCAAGGAGCACGGATGAGGCGAAGCATCGATCCAACTACATACCAACGGAAAGCCATTACGTGCGGTCGTATCCCATCGTATTCACGTATCAATGCGTAAGTGGGCACAGCAACTAGCCTAGCTTTGACTTTCTTTCAAGTCAGAATGTTCTCCCGCTCGAAGAATTTGTTCCAACAACAATAGTTGTTGAAGAAAGGGCTGCTTTCCCCGCTGTTCCAGTATTTGCTTGACCCCTATCTATAATAAATAGTCAGACCGGACTGGCAAGAAGCTTCCGGAGAAGAGTCACTCAAAGAGTAAGCAGAAAGCCGCCCAAAATAGACTAGTCGGAAGAAGCCTCTCGAATCGGAACGGAAGGAAGGAATCTCCATTATCTATTAGATAGGTGAATGAGCAGACGATAACGCAGCGCACCAATAAGGAAGTCAACAGCACAGCAAAGCCCTAACAAGCCTACTCCATTCCTATCCTAGGTCTAGCGACAACGTACCTACTTTCGCTGCCCAGCTTTAGCCTCCCCCTATAACGAGCAAGTAAGTATACTAGCCGCATTCCTCTCGTTCTGTTCAAGAAAGGCAGTAGCCCGTTAGCAGTCAAAGGGGCGATCGATTTCCTAAAGGTCATTTGCCTTTCCCCATCTCGCTATCCCGATCTGGCAACCTTCTTCCACGGATCATCCCTTCTTTCTTTTCATAAGATGTACAAGAAGGGGAGTACTTACTCAACGCTATGATATCAGGATGAGACAGCTGACTTGTTAGTTAAGTGTTGGCTATCGTTCTTTTCGCTATCAAGGATCATCCCTTAGTAGCTAAGAAGATTTTTCGGTCTTTATTTACACTAATAGTTAGCCCAGTTTCAAACTTTCTTTGATAGGGTCTATCAACCGGGTAGCAGAAATTAGACCTCGGTTGGTGCACCGGTATACCCCCTCCATCAGGGGATTGTGCAGGAACCGACCTTATAGGCTATCCCAAAGTCCGTCCTATAGCTTATATCTAGTGACAACTATCCTTTATCACAAAGCTCTTGGAATCTTTCTAGCCCGAGCAGCTCACTTGCTTTGAGTTGTATGTTTATGGGTTAGGGGAAAGAAAGCCAATAAAGGCTACGAGTCCCATTCATCTTTCTTGATAGATTTCTTCATCAACAAGCAAAGAGAGGTTTAGGCCATGATCCAAGATTCTCAACAGAAACTAGGAATCCTCATTCATATTGATCTGTTGCGAAGCAACAGGGGAGTTCTCACTCATATAGGAGTGTATGAGGTGTGAAAGGAGAGGCACGTAGTCACTTGAGCGAAGCTTAAGGCGCGTTGTTACTCGACTGAAAGGAGAAGGTATGACGAGCTCTTAGAAGAGAAAAAGAATCATTGTTTAAAGACTTAATCCAAAGGATAGTAGTCCGAAACGGATAAGATCCGGGTCAGCCCTATATCGATCGAACTTCAGTTGGGCCATCAAACCTGGATTGTAAGGAGGTATCCGGATCAGCGAATTGCTTAGCATACCAGGTATAATACTTGTTTTAGCCTAGTATGAACCACTCCAAGAAGTCAATGGCTCCTAAGCCGGGGAAGACCTCATAGTCACCTATGAGTAAGTACTCTCCTCATCCGGAGCAAGCTCGCGAGGACGAAGACAGCGAGATTATGACTTATAAAAAAAAGCGTTTCACTTCGGTGGAATCATCCCGCGAGACCTTAAAACGCATTCTCACGTACTACGTGACTCGAGCTAAGCGAGAGGGTATGACGAGCCCTTAAGAGAGACATCTAAAGACCAGCCGCTTCAAAGCTTATTGGCTTTTTCAAGTCAAGCCAAGCTAAGGGATGGCATCCTAATTTTCATACTATTGCATTTACTTGTGCTGCCGCTTTGACTTTGACGAATGAAAGATCGACTCCCTCACTCAATCGCCGGGAGCCTCAGTACGATACAAAAGTTCTCCAGCCATCAATATCAAGCCAGCTAGAGGCCGACAAAGGATGCGAACTAATCTTTTTACGAAGAAAAAGAATCTCTCAAATCAAAGCTGAATTTGATTACGACACGAGCTGTTGGCTCAGTATAGGAGCTTACCCCGGAATAAAAGGACGACTGCTTCGCCTAGAAAAGGAGTGGGCCGCCCAAAGGAGTGGAAAAAAGTCAGTGAAAAGTATGTTGAAGACCAGATGCCCTAACGCCATAACAATTATATGTCACAGCACAGCTAGACAGAAAAAAGGACATTTACCAAAAACAAGTTAAGAAAGAATGACTAGTGCCCGATCGAAATGTCACGTATGGTACTGCCGAGCCAGCTCCCTGAGGAGTTAATTCGGATAGTGAGTGAAGAAAGGAGCAGTTCTTCTATACGTTATTGGAAGAAAGGGAGTTGGAGCTTACTTATCGAGGAAATTTCATTGATCTGATTAGACTCTTTTTCGATCTGGTATTCACTGTTCTAACGGGTGTTTTCTACTTAGTTATAATAGTCTTCTATTCATACCTCTTCCTATATTTCTCTTTCTTACCTTGATAGATAGAGACAGCCATCTATTTGTTTACGAGTGAGCAGATATTCTGAGACTGCCCTCACCCCTGCCTTTGCTCTTGTTAAACTAGGAGTGAGTTAACCTAGCGTTCAAGCAATTTCCCTTCCAAACTCTTCTTCTGTCTTTCCCGACTTGGACTATGAGATTGAGAGCTTACTATATTACCCCGGGAAAGGGAACTCGATTGAACTGACATGGAACGGAGGAACTCGAACTGTAAGCTTGCCTTAGTTGAATGAAAAACTCCAGCTTTTGGTACAACCCGAAGAGCTCAATCGCCGGATACCTCAGAAGTAGAGTGAGTTTCCGGGCATCTAAACCTGGAAATATCAGATTTGGTTTCATTGCTGTGAAAGAGTAGATTGGAACAAAGCACCCTAATAAAGGAAAAAGGAATTTAGGACATCATTCCCGAGGGGAAGAAAACTGGCACGAGTGAGATCTCACTTATTAAAGCAAAAGCCATAACCCTAGATGCCAAGATCCACAGGCACTCCTAAGGCTTGGTGAGCTAGGTTTAATGACTGGGGCGGAATTTGAGCTTCTTAGCGCTTAGACTACTACCAATGAGCTTCAACTTTACCGCTCAGTGGGCTTACTTAGATGGAAGAGAAGAGGTAGTAAGCAAAACTTTCTACGCTACGATCTTGCTTATGAAATAAGAAGTTACCTTGAAAACAACCTCTTTATTTTCTTTTTTATATAGGAAAAAAGGAATAGTCTAGTTCTCTGTGCCAGCTTTATGCTGACGAGAGAAGTCCCCTGCATCAAATATGGTATAGGCTGAGGCATTGGTTTTCTTTCTAAATACGGGTATAGGGCGTTCAGTCAATCAAACTGGGCACTCGCTCTTGAGGGGTACGGCTTCACGCAAGGGAGAGAGGAAGGATTACGCATCCTTTCTTTTATCTCTCGGGCACACCTTAACTTACTTGGCTTTTTTTTACCTTTTTTTGACTCCTTTTATTCATTACTACGCTTAACTGCAGTCGAAAGATTTTACACCCCACAGCCCTATTGACTGCTTGAACGCTTGCAGGAAAGCCCATCCCTCCTCCGAACCGCTATCCCACCATCACTCCTTTCCAACTCACTGAACTAAGTAAGCTTTATTTTAAGCGACTCATTCATTTCCGGAAGGGGAACGGAACATCTTACGAAATGAAATGAGAGTAGCCCTCTTTTTGATCTTACCCTCTCCTCTCGCTCCAAGTATTTCACGCTTAACGCCCTGGAGTGACTATAGAAAGCTTTCCATCGTGTGACCACATCTCTGTATGGGCGGAGAGCGTGCATAGAGCAGAGCTTCCAGCAGGCAAACCATCGATCCAATCTCTACAACTCTTGGTCTCCAAAGAACTGCGATAGGGACAGAGTGAGAGCAAAGAGAGATGAGGAGAAGGTGTCAAGTGTAACCATTGACTGAGCTGGACCAGGAAGAGAAAGACGGATTCTGCTTTCCCTCTCCAACCTAGCTACAAGAAGAAAGCTTCCAAATGCATCCCCCGTGGAAGAGCCGAGAGAGACCTTCCTTGCTGCTGCCTAGCCATAAAGAATGAATGGAGATCTTTTTCTTTCTCTCTTTTTTTCCCTATCCGACCTCTTTGCCTAATAAGAGCACCCCGAAAAGCCCAACAATTGATAACTTCTGTCGTTGGGAGAGATCAAACTTTCTCCATTCGTGACCTCTATCATACTTAGAAAGAAGGTTTAGTGAGATTGAATCTTCAACTAATTGCATAAAGAAAGTCGTGTATTGTATCTAACGATCGTCAGGCATTAGTGCGAGAGAAGGCACCATAGGCAGGAGTGGAGAAAAGGGAATGCCTACTCTCATCTGAGAAGCAGATAGCCAGTCTTCCATTCAACCATTCTTATTACTATTACGTTACGGCAATCCTATACGCCGTCCGTGCAAGCAGGATACCGGTCGATGCTGTAAAAAAACATAGCATCAAGCCCATGCCATCAGAGCTCAATTCAAGCGGCCATTCAGGGTATCGAGCAGTCGCAATTCCTTGTGGGTGCTTCGTGGCCCCGTTAGTTGACTTAGAAAGACTAAAGAGGCATTCTGGGCCGACCTCTTCCATGATCCAACGCGCTAAGAAAAAAACCTTCTAGAATCTGCATCGGCTCGTAGTCAGGGGTAGTGAGAGGGGCATCAAAACCATCAGTTCACATTTAAGTTATGCGTAATGTAGTAGTAGTGTGTTGGCTGCATTGAAGTAGCGTTTCGTTTTTTCGTTGCTTACCCCCTAAGAAGTCATGATTGGCGGTTGACAGAGCTTTGAAAAAGCCTTGTTGGGGACTCGAAAGCAGCAAACGACTGAATACTTTCATTCTCTTCCAGCTGGCGTTCCAGTGTGCGTAAATGCGAGGCTTCAATAGTTCACCTCCCTCTTCATTCCTTTCTCAAATTCTCAAAAAAAAGAAACCTCCCTTTCGGTCCTATTTTATTTACCCACCTCTGGAAGTTAAGCACAGTATTAGTCTCTCTTTCCTTTGTTGGTGAGCTAGTAAGAAAGAAGCTAGTGACAACAGGTCGAACTAATGCTTTCTCATCTACTATTTGTCAATTAGTGGACCCAAAGGCAATGAGGAAGCGGCTGTGGCCTATCGAGGGAGTTGGATCGGCATCTTCGTCTTTGGAAGTGAAGGTCAACCATTACACTCGCTTTCTTTATCTGCACCAGCTACAACTTAAGGTTGGTTGTTATACTTTAGCTACGGGTCTAATTGCCAACTTTAATAACACTTTGCTAAATTAAGCTATTAAACCCAGGACGAAATCTTTCTTCCTATCAGGCGCTACTACTTTGTATATACTATCCAAAGATCTTTTTTAGGTAGTCAAAAGTAGACCCGAAAAGGAGCAGGGCTAAACTGTCAGGGCTCGATAACCTGCTTCGCTTTTCTCTGTTAGGCCCCGACTATGTTATAAAAATGACTACAACTCTTTGGGTAGAGCCTCGCTATTCAATCTTTTCCCGACTTGTCAAGCAGGCATGATTGTCACGTCGATCGACAGTGGAGAACTCCGGCCCCAACTTGACTTGAGGGCAGTTGACAGACATGGTTCCTAAATAAATAGCAATAGCTTACTTGAGCGTATATGCGATAGCGGATCTGCGACAGTTAGCTTATACAACCGATATGCGACAACATTTTGAATATATATGGCAAGAGCTCCTATGCGACATTCAACTACTTAGTTGGTAACAGCGGATCCGCGTTGTCATCCTTTTTTGTTATCCTTGTCCTCTCTCTAGGAAGAGTATAGGTATTGGATCCGCTTCTTCCTTCCTACGGTTCTTGCCCCGTAGTCTATTATTGGATTTGGATCTGAAAAGATTTTCCTTAGAAAGGCGTAATAAGAATCTTTCTCAGTCTTAATTCCGTTTCTAGACCAACAGCTTAGCTTACCTTAGCCCAGCCGTACGTCCTACTGCTTCGATGGCAGAATGATTGACCGGGCCGCTTGGCCCACTTGAACTAGCAACCCCCGTACCTGTCTGTGAATGAACTTCTGGATATTCACCTACCAACACAACCCGGGTCACTGACCTCTTTTTCCCGCATCTCGTTTGAGGATTCGATTAGTCCTTCTTCTGCCGTTCGTACCTTCCATTAGGAGAGCTTTCATCCGGAATAAAAAAGCTTGAGAGCGAGTCTACGCCCTTTCTCTACCCCATTTCTTATTCAGGGTGGCCTCGCCTTTGTTTGAAGTCTACATTCGATTCTGAAAATAGAGAACGATTTCAAGAATCGACCAACTAACAGGACAAAATCAGCCCCAGAAGGGAGCTCGCCTGCCACGACATATAAGCAATGTTTAGAACTATATAAAGTGTTATCTGCCACTTACACTGGAAGGGCAAGAACTAATGGTTATGCGTATTCTTCCACGGCATATAGATAGTTAACTACTCCAACTCAATGGCTGAGAGAAAAGTAAAATCCTAGCTTTCCCTAGAATCAGCTCTTGACTACCCTGCTCCTGCGTGAAAACAGGCTCCCCTCTTTTCTTTCTATTCGGGCAAGCGAGTAGGCATAGTAACGGCATAGATTCCCAGCCTCTTCAAAGGGCGTATTTGAAGAAAGGCTCTATCGGTATCTCTTTGGCAAGCCTGTTATTGAGCAAGAAGTTAGTATATTTCCATCCTAGTCGTTTCTTCTTCCCTGTAATACACTCTAAGAATCGAATCTCGGGGCTGCCAAGCGAGTTTGAGTTCCAGTCCCTGTCTCTTTCAAGCCATTCTTCATCTTTATCTTTTGGTATAGTGCCGATAGGAGTAGTCAGTGTCAGTGTCGATAGGATAAGAGTCAAAAAGAGTCCCAGTAACAGTCTAAATTCCACCCCGTATAAGTCGAATTCTAAGCCCCCTTTTTGCATTCTCCCTATTGGGATCGAAAAACAGAGCCCCGCCCGCCAAAGAAAGGGCTAAGTCGAGTGATTCCTCTTGTAGGGGATCGTAGCTAGCTATAGTATCACACGATTCTTTCATCTTCTTTTCACATTCATTCCCGGCCGTCTAGCTATAGGACCTCGAATCGATTATATTTACGATTATATTTAATTCATTCTAGGTGGAAAATCGTCTACTTTATAAATAATAAGAAAGGCTAAGGCTTTCCTCTTTGTGAGGAATTCCCTCCAGGTTGTCTGCTTTATCGGGGTCACTCTCACTCTAAGTCCGAGCGCAGGACATCTTATTCACGAACCCCTTTTTTTTATAAGAGAATCGGTTTTGTACCCTAAAAGGTGGTTCCATCCTGCATACTATCTAATATAGTCATTCATTGGTTCATCTCCAGGTTCTGACTCTTAATTCCCTACCCAATGGGGACGGGACGCACTCTTCACCCAGGGCTTTCTTTCTAGTGTGCCTATCTATTATTAAGTATTTTCCTATCCTCCCGGTACCCCCTTAGACAGGCATTCCGCTATCCCGATTGTCTTACTGATTCTCTTCGCCAAGAAGAAGAAATAACTTTCCCTAAAGAGTTCGTCTTTTTATGGGTACAAGGATGGATTGCTCTTTTCCCGAGGGACCTCTCAAGAGAAGGAGGAGCAGCACATCTTATTGCACAACTGGTTCGATTAGAAAATGAGTTCTTTCCGGGATAAAAACCTGCGTACTATCTGATAGAGGCAGTCAGTGGGGAATCTCGTTGTTATGACTGTTGATTGCCTACCAATCTGAGTCTGAGTAAATAAGGCTGGCGTTTATCCCGAAAATCAAGTCGAAGGAACCGCGGTAACCCCGCCAAATAAATCAAATCAAAGGGGTCACGCCTTCAATTCAAGCCAAGCCCGCTAACTTAACTCCGAATCGCCATTCCACGAGTTAAGCTCGGTAAACCCGAAAAGCTGGGTGGACTTCATAGCCCGCTCACTCCGATTGTCTTAGTGAACTGATTGTGTACCATACTAGGTGGTTCGCCTCTGATCCCTAAGCTGAGCTCCAAAGTCTAGATTTCTTCCTAAAGCTTAAGGGCAAGGCCCCGGTCGGTTCTCCCTTTCTGTCTTTCCTGGTTATCTGTTCTCTAGTCGTATAATCATACCATTCTGCCATACTATGGTAATGAAATAAGATAAGTGTCTTTTAGGGCAACCTCTCCCATCAAACATAGAAAATGGTGAAATTTGGTACCCTGGTGGATAAGGAACCGTGTCATGATATGGAGGATATGGACTGCGATAAGGCTGGATTGTTCCTGCATTCTTTGGGTTTTTTAAACGGAGTTTTTCATCCAATTTTTCCTTAGTGACAAACTGTGCGGAAGTAGATGGACCTGACTGAGCGGGTGGAGGTGCTCTTGCTTGTGCAGCTGGAACATAAGGCTGAAAAGCGGGAGGTGCAGAAGTTGAAGGAGTTGAGGCAGCTATCAGTGCTTCCAGAGCAGCCAACTCAGCTCTTTTTTATGCCAAAATTTCTGAAGATGTAGGAGGCCGATAGGCTGCATTTAATTGGGTTTTGGGGGCTGCAAGAAAAGAAGAACCTAGAGAGGAAGCTCCACCGAAAGAAGAAGAGGAAATGCCGCTCAAAGGAGAAATGCTGCCGGAAGAAGAGGAAATAAGACTCGAGTTTCTGGAAATGTTTCAAGAGGTAAGAGGAAAATTCAGAAAAAGAGAGAAAAGAGAAAGAAAAGACTTGAATATGAACGGCGGGGATATTTTAAGCTAAGCAGCTCCTGAGCTAGACTAAGTAGCAGCATCTAAGATTTAAGAGTGAATTTTGACTAAGTTAAACTTAGAAAGTAACTAAAAGAGGAATGCCCCTGTCGCTACATGAGGTGTCATCAACTGCTGTTTTAAGGCTCTCCCGTAAGAAAGAAAAGGCCATAGTAGGTAACTGTTAGGAATGCCATACGGATTGGTGTACTACGAAAGCCTAATCTTCATGTTAGAAAATGCCATAGGTGTCAAAATCCCCCAATCAATTCGATGAAAGCATCTCGAAAAAGCGTTACGCACCTCTTAACAGTGAAAACTCCCTTTTAGTTTACCTAAACTATCTAAACTGATCGAAGTCCCTTCAAAGAGATAAACTACTAAAGCGACTGAAAGGAGGGAGTGAACGTGAACGAAGCCCTCCCCGAGAACGATGATAGTAAAATGATAGCAAAGGGAGGAGCTAGCATTTAGACTTCTGTCGTAGTAGCTCATCTGAAAGGATTACGCCTTAACGACTAATGGTCATAAGAGCTAACCGTTGATAGCCGGATAGCATTTTTACTTTCTATTGAGATCCCTCCCATGCCTAACTCCGCGGAGGCGAAGCAAGCTCTGAGAGACTTATGTCTCTCATCTGAGGGTTCCTGTCTCGCAAGCAGACTTAGACGCCTATAAGCCCGGCTTTGCGGGTATTCAAACCACTGGGCTCTTTTTTCTTAAGGGTCCTGCGCAATGAGTGAGGTATGACTATCTTTGCTGAGTGATAATGAGAGCTAAGTGTATATGCTTCAGCAGGATGTTATTATGGAAGATTCGGTATGATCTTTCCCTTCTTCTCCGACCTTTCCAACTTGCGGGTTCCACCTCACTGAGTTGATTGGGTTGGTGAGAGATATCCTCTTGAGTGATCGAGAGTTCCCCCATGGGACTTGTAGGGCATCACTATGCTAAGGGTAGTATAGGTTGTAAATGATTTAGGGTGTTTTGGTCTGATTCATGAGATAGCCAGAGATTATCTTGATGATTCATTTTAGCTTATTATGCTATTACATGTTTTCTATGTGCATCTGAGATTAAATATCTTTTGGTGATAGCTGATAGCTACCTTAGGACTGGTATCCTATCAAGTGCAATTGTAATGATCTGCTTTGGGTTATTTGGGCTGCTATTAGTACTACTGTCTTGTACATAGGGAGTCTGATTACTTGTCCATTCAGTCTGTTCTCCCTAGTTTTGAATCTATTTATTTAGTCAAGTAAAGCAGAAGGCGAAAGAAAGACAGAAGCGGAAGAGGCAGATTTAGACAACCAACGTCAGCTACGAGTTCGCACCTCCAACTGCTCTTATTCGATGCCAGCTTTGACCCCGCGATCGGAAACTTAAAGTGGCCGGATGTGCTTTTAAGTCAAAAAGTCAAAGTAAGTTATGAGGCGGCTGTCCTGAAGTCAGACATTCTTTAGTTAAGGGACATACATTAAAAGTAATCCTTCTTTATAATAGTAAGAGGACCCATAATCCATTAGTAATAGGGGGCGAGTAGCCTTGATTCTCTTCTTTGATCACCAAATTTACCTGTTAATCGGGAAGTTTATCCGCAAAGGTTATTCTACCTACCTGACCTAGCAAAAGTTCACGAATACATGACTGAAGCGAATAAGTCTAAGGACACAGCTAAATAGTAGACTAGGCAGTAGAGAATATATTGATGGAAAAGATTAAACTATATAAAAAAAAGATATAAATTAGCACCTTATACCTCCTATGAGATTAGATCGTTAGCCACACCAAGTAGAAAAGGAGCCCTTGGTGGTAACTTCAACAGGCTTTCCAATATATAAAACGAGAGAGAATAAAAGCTTTATTCCACAGGTAATCCTTGATCCTAAAAAAAACCTTGGAAGGTATTGGATTGACTATTTTCTTATATTTATCTAAGAGACGTTTAGGAAGTAAGTTACTTAAAATACAGTAAGGATAGGCGCTTATTTTCGGGTAACCGCACTGCTTTTCTCTCTAACCTTAAACGTCGAGAAAACTCTACCCTTTTCTCCTAGGGGTCATCCCTAGCTTTCTTCCTAGAACTTAATCTTCTTTTAGGTTTCTTCCTATCGACTGCATTAGCTCGCTTTATAGACTAATATCTTTACGAGGTCGAAATAGCATCACAGAAAGCCCTAGTAGGAGTTTCAAGTATGAGGTAAGCGAACAAAGACAAAAACATCATCCTTCTAGAATAAAAGAACATACCTAGGAGCAATATTGTAAGATTTTTCGTCTTTTTTCGTCTTAGGTAAACTTCGTTCGGGTTATTTTCATATTACTAATCAAGTAATCCTTAGGCGCAAGTTTTCTGGTATTATTCATTTTCAATTATCAAGCTGCTCTTCAACTCTTCCAATTTACATTATGGCTTTTTTTTATCACTCATTAATCGCCTCACTTTCCGAAATATAGTGTATCGGCCGGAGCTTCTATCATTGCTTGACCAGCCCCGCTGGGAAAAAGGCTTGGTTATTGATGGCGGGGCGGATCTCCTGAGCAGAGGAACGAGACTTTAAGTCAGCTCGGCTCGTTGATCAATCTCTTTCAGTCTATAGCCTTTAGTAGTTACTGGTAGCGGCGTAGTAGCCGTTATGACCAGGAACGGGCCACCCAACATATAAAATTGAAAGGAGGTTGGTTGTTTCCACGACTTCTTTCTCTCATACTTGAAGGCGGCAATTATCATTATTATCTGCACGTCGGACATTGAGGAAATTTTATTTCATTGATCATTAGCACTTAGTAATACTAGACCTGTTCATGGGCGTTTCTAACTAATAGGTTCCCAACTCAACTCCCTAGGAAGGTATTTATGCGCATATTCTAGTTCGTATGTCGATTCTACGGTGACCTTAGTTAGACACCTTCGTAAAAATACACGAAGAGCTTGAAACAACGATTTCTCTGATACTTATTACAATCTTGACTGATTGGTTGTTGCTTTGATGCCTATATCAAAAGCTCCATCTTAGCGGCTTTGCTTACCCGCCCATAAGTGGAATCATCTGATAACGCCCCAATAGAAATTAGCCTTTCGTTCCTTCCATGGCTACGAGATAATAATCAGTGGCAGTGAAGGCAGGAGAAGATTCTAAACAAATGAAATATGCGACAAGGGATCAGCTACGTAGGTTAGGGACAGCTCCGACGAATGGGAGTGATGCACCCTATCTAACCCAAGTCTTGAATCTTTCCTAGCAAAGGAAGTTCTCAAGCTTATACCACGGATTCGTCTTCCTTATAGTTTCTTTACGTTCAAGAGTGCGCTATATTAGCTTTAATAAAGACTTCATACCTGCCTATATTCCTTAGGACCTAGAATCTGCTATCCAAGGTGGGACGGACTCCCATCATCATATGGTTTTTTTGAATACCTTCATTTCATTCCCTGCGAGGTCTAACGATGAGAGAGTGCTCCGGAAATATAAGAGAAAATAAGAATTCTTTTTGCCCACTTGCTTTACTCCTTTAAGTGGATATCTTTCCTAAAGGATCTAGTTTGAAAAGGGGCATTCGATAGAGTAAAAAAAAAGGCTTTTGAAAGACTTTCAAACTAACGAACGCTTGAAAAAAAAATATATATATACCACCTAATACAGCTTTCAATAAATATTCCTGCGCTTACCCTTGCTTACCCCGCGGTGACACAGAACATAGAAAGGCCGGAGGAACAGGCATACTTAAAGATTCTATTATTAACCCGAAATCTATTACCGATCAACTTATCCTAGATTGGCTTCCTAGCTATGAACTCATATTAGATGGATTTAGCACTGTAATTATCCCTTGATCTATATGGATAGCTTCAAAACTGACTTGCTCTAGAGCTTTAGAACCCGTGGAACCTGCTATCCCAGATTTCAATATTGCTCATTTTGCCCTTGCTTGAACTAGCTAACTTTATCTTCCAATGGATAGTCCTTCCCGCTTTCTTACTATAGGGTTATACTTCCATTTATCCTTGCTGCAAGAGGCTACCTTAGGACTGCAGCAATTGGCGCGGCTGGATGGCTTGGAGAAGGAAATAGAAAAGATGCTGTACTATGCAACTCCAACAGGCTCAGAGGGATCGAGTGAAACTGGCTATAAATAAAAACCTAGAAACTTGGGAATATCTTTAGCGCAAACTGGGGAATCGCTTTCAATTGCAGTAGATTAAGAGAAGAGAACTGGGTAAACTAATCGTATAGTATTCTCTCCCAGGGAGAAGCTAAAGTCCAAAACTATTCCTCTCCTTGTCAAGAAAAAAGCAAAAATCCCTAGCCATTGCTTTCACTCTCTTACTCGCTGGAAACAGCCACTGCAACCAGAGGGGCTGGAGGGATTACCTCAGCTCAGTGGAAAGCAAAGGGTCAAATCCTGGAGAAGGAATGGAAATGGAACTGCTTATCTCGGGAAATGAACTGAAAAATGAACTGAATAACTTTCCTAGGATCCCTATTTACCAAAAAGACTGAAAGTCTTGAAAGCAGATCAGATTTATACTAGCTGGAAAACGACTTTACTAACTTATTGGGAAAGAAGGATCTTTCTTATCTAGTGGTGAATATGAAATAGAAAGCTTGCGTTAGTGTGTGAGGTGGCCCCGAGAGCTGAAGCAAAGCCGGCCGTTGCGAGACCAGTAGCTTTAACAGTTGCCCGGAAGAGGGTCACACGGCAGCTAGAGTTTGAGGTGAGCTTCAAAACTGGGGAACAGCTGAACAGCAATCGGAAGCCAAAAGATGCTCGGTTGAATAAGTGAGAAGCTAAGGGTATGAGAAAAAAAAACATTCGATTTTTTTTATGCCATAAACTTACCGGTATTTGGTTTCAATATAAAGAGTGTTACGCAAACAAATAAGGGATATACACTTGAGTACGAGACTGACTTTTCTCACTACATATTCTCTTCGGAGTTCTTTTACGATCAATTTAGAGTCCCCGTATATTGTCAGTTCTTCAATCGGGATCTGTAGGGCTAACTCAAGTTCTGCGATCACGGACTCATATGCGGCCTCGTTATTGGAGCATTCCTCTGTAAAAGCAAAGGGAATCCCTAAGAATGATTCCTATTCCTTTGCTCACTACCCTTACTGAGACGGCTAACAGCCGTCTTAAAGTAAGATTTGAATTCAGCTTCTCTTTCGACCGAAGGAATGAAATGAAATGAAACGAAAGGAGAGGAATGAGTTGAACGTAGTGAAACGAACTTCATATTGACTAAAGGAGTGAAACGACTACAAAGAAAGTTTATCTTCCCTATTCTATAGGATCTAGTTTCAAGAGCTCTTGCTATATAGACACTTTGTTGCAAACAATCCCATCTTGGTAGCTCCATCCTAAACTTCGATTGAATGAGGTGCTTCTGAACTGGAATCATGAATTGGATTCGAACCAATATCTCTTTCCTTTAGTCGCTCATGATGGGAGGATCCTACTCTTCCCGCACCCCTCCTGATATATTGGCCTTAAAAAAAAACTCAAAAACCAAACCGACAGCGGATAATTGGAACAAAAGCCATTCTTTCACAACTCCTTCCTTCCCTCCCTGAATCCGTCTGTGCCCTTCCTCCAAGACCGCTTATTCTGCTATCTATTATATAATGATTCACTTCTTCCTACCTCCTCTGGGTGGGTCCTATCACTTGGTGAGAGATTCATTCCAGTGCCAAGCCTAACCTTCGACTCACATTATTCCCCCAGGAACGGAGTCTCTAGCACCCTCGTCTTCCTAGGCTAAGAGCGCTTACTCCTCCCAAATGAACTTGCTTTCTTAAAACGCATTCCCCTTGCTCCGGGAATTTCTGACTCAATGAAATCCTTTCAGTTAGCATTCAAATGCTACTATTGCTACTATATGCTTCACAATGCTTCACACATTTACTTCGATTTAAGTAACGATGTGCTCTAAGGGAGAAGCATTCTCTATTCCCATCCCGAATCTACTTATCGATACTCGTACAATCCTGTTCTTTCAGTGGGAGAGCAGTAGTAACATCCTGTCTTCTCTTCTTCGTTCAGTCAGTGATCTAGTGGCATTCTATCTTTAAGCGAATGCAGCGTAAGGTCGCTTGCGCCTTTCTTCGTTCTCCTATCTACGCAATTCAAGATTTCGTTTGTGATCATTTTGGGCGAAAGGTAGTTGTAGAGGAACGGCTGTGAAACGGCGATTTCCCCCTTTCCATTGAAGTAGGGAGGGCCTCCTTCCCCACAATTCCGACCTATTCTTTATTGATAGGGATTTTACCGATGCTGAAGGTAGCTTGTTGCTTACCAAGCCACCCACTTGAGAAGCTAGTCGCCAGAAAGAAGCGACGAGGAAGCGAAGCTGTCGTAGAAGCTTTGCTTCCCCCCCCTGTAGTCGTAGTACTCGGCTTGTCGCTACTTTGATTCAAAAGGTAACCGACGGTTCCCGACTTTCCCCGGTTTCCGCAACCGTAACTATTTGTCACTCCGATTATTTCATCCATCAACTTTTTTTTTATTAAAAAATAGCGGTACGCTCTAAAAAAGAAAGGATAAGCTTGCATTCTAGAAGCGGTAGCTTCCCGCCTCCTTCATTCCTCCTGCCCTCTTCGGTGAGAAGTTCCCTTCCCTTTTATAAAATGCCTAATTGGTCTGCCTCAGAAAATGTACAAAATGGAGCTGCCCGCTCTTTGTCTGACCCTCTTCTTCCTCTTTACAACGGGAATAAGGGTTGGGTTGACCCAGAAGTCAAGAAAGAAGGAATGGAATCACTGAAGAGTCGTCTGCAGTTCACACTTGGGCAAAGACGACTTACTTTGGAAGCGGAACACGAACCTATTTCCGCTATTCTGGATTCTTTTTGAGCGTAGCGAAATTAAGGTTTATGATAAAGTCAGCGAAGTTTCTATGGTGTTCTACCTTTGCGTAGTCTCGGTCCACAGTGGAAGGCTCCGCACCCGAGCCTCGTTAGACCCAATCAAAGTGTAAGGTGTAAGTAAAGAGAATAGAAGAGATGAAGTCCATCCCCTTAGCCTAGTCTATATCTACAGCTGACGCAACTCCGTACTGACGCCTCACTACCACTTAATTAATTAACGGCTAAGCGATTTCATAACCTGAGCTTTTCTTAACCAGCTGACCTGACTTCGTAACCTTAACGTACTTTCTTTCTTACTTTAGCATAGGCCTTCGACACTTCAAACGGGCGCTTCGCCCCTATTTTCTTCCTTTTTGAATTCGAAAGAACGGGGCCTTACTTATTCTGTTCAGGGGGGGATGAAAGACAAAGAAAGAGATCGGGGGACTTTCTTTGCCCTTTCCCTTTATAGACAATGAAAGTGTCCCTTCATCTCGACTAGTCCTTCCTTGTTATTGCCGTAGCAGTCCCGCTAACGTCCGTCCCTGCCCCTCATGTTGCTGTGCCAGTTTCCCTGCCCTTATGTAGTAAAGAAAGAGAAAGCTTTTTTCTTTTCATGTGATCAAGCTAGTTCAATCAAGTTCTTTTAGGCCAGCTGCCAATTTCCTTGCGAGACACAATGTCTATACGAGGTTTCCCTAGTCGGTAAGAGTTTCTTTTCCAGAGTTGGGAATGGCTTAAGGTTTAAGAAAATTCCCTTCTACGGATGACTAAGAAGGCAGGATCAAAGCAAAGCGGGTGACTGCCGAGCAGCAGCACTGCTCACCCTGGCATAGCCGTATGATTTCGTCACAGATTGTATTGTCTCGACTGTCTCATCCCGGCTTGGAATGGCGAAGGCTATCTTTTTTCAGAGACCAGGTTGCCGCAGTACTTAACAGGCGCACTCATGGTCATTAGTCTGGTTAGCTCTTCTTGATAGGCTGAAAAGGATAGGATGAAAGCCCGGGTCAGGAAAGCGACCTTAAGAAGTAAATTTCCTCTCCTTTTATGGAATCGTTGATACATATGTTAGGATGCCTTCGGATGAGGGAAGCGAGAAAACCCTGATAGCTTTGGTGGCAGGATCTGACTCTCTTTGTTTGATGAGAGTATTAGGTGAAATGATCTGCCTGTCGCAGATCACGATATATATCTGGCGAAAAAGTAGAAGTGGAGTCCCAACCCCGGGAAAGAGACATCCCTTTGGGCTTTGGCTGTAAACATGTTATCACCCTTCACTATCAACCAATGATCCCGATGTTCATGGAGAAGAAAGACTCGTCTATCCCCTAGTTCCATTTCCCTCTCCCGGATCGGCGTGGATTAGAGAGTGGATTCCTCCCTGTCGATTGACATTGCTGGAATAAGGAAAGTCGGATAAAAAACAGGATTGTCTCTGTTCTACTTTGGGTAGTGGGCTTTTTGCTACTAGAGACTCTTTGGTTGAGACTTTTGAGTTCAAACTGAAATCTGTTGGATAGATATGAAATCTTGTGTGTTCTCCTTTCCTTTTACTCCTTACTCCGCCTTGGCCTGGATGACATTCAATATCATGTACCTATGTTCCTATACGTATATCGGCTACTGGTATGCAATTTCCTATTTGAGAATTTAGATTAAGTATCTCGTGTCTATAAGCAGGGGGGCGTGGCCAAGAAGCAGCCAGCTGACTGCCCCCTTCCACTCGTCCTTTCTTCGCTGTGTGAATAAGGTCTTAGTATGGAGGGGCATTTCGGGCGGGTCGCAATAAGTCGCGGGTCGAAGGTTTGGACCAATCGCAATTCATCACCATTTTGCCTGCTTCCAATTGATGACTGGCTATTATATAAGTGTTGACCTAAGCCCCTGTGGTGGGGCTCGGCTCCCGAACCGTACGTGAGCTGCCTCGTACGGCTCTTCCTAAGAACTTGAAGCCCTCTCTCTAAATAAAAAAAAATACATTTACAAGACAAAAAACACTTTTTCAAAAGGCCTTCGCCCTCCTATTCAACGGGGCTATTATAGAAGCAGCTTCGTTCCTTGATTTCTTTGCTCAGTCAAGCTTCCTTGTTCCTTAGTGTAGTCTCGGTCCATAGTTTAAGACTCCGTTCCTTATAGCCTAGTCTATATCCACAGCTGACGTGACTCCGTACCCGCCTCCGCCCCTCTCCCTATCGGTCGAGCATCCGCCTCCGCACCTCTCCTTTCAGTCGAGTAACCGCGTTCTCCCCTCTCCCTTACGGTCGAGCTCCCCTCCTCTCCCTTACGGTCGAGCTCCCCTCCTCTCCCTATCGGTCGAGCTCTTCAACCCTTTCCCTTTGCTTTGTAGACGGCTAAGTGACTTCGTAACTTTAACGTACTTCTTTTCTTTTCGTACTTTCTTTCTTACTATATCAATATGGCTGGTAGGAAGGCCTAATATTGATATAGTGGTCGGCTTTCCTACCAGAATGCCTCCTTCCTGACTTTTCTGAGAAGCCTTTTACGACTATAAAGGACAGGGGACTTTGAATCTTTTGAAACTTAGCTACACTGGTCACGACATGTTGTTTGTTTATATTTATTGAGGAGTTTGATGGAGTTTAGCTGACTGAATCCATAAACCTAGAAAGTCACCATCACGGGTACTTTATTTACTCTATAGGTAGGTATAGGTCTTGGTGGAGCTTGCGTAATGTAGTTGTAGTTAAGGTTGCATTGAAGTCTTTCTTTTTCTTTTTGAAGATCTACTGAAGTATCAAAGGCGAACGGGGCTCCCAGGCCAGAACGTCTGGCAGAATGCTTGGCCTCCTGCGCTGGAAGCGATACCCGAAGGGTGAGCTTCTGGTGGTTAGCTTCTAGAACTATCTATATATAATAGGCATTAGGCATTCTGAGCTGGAAGGGGGCAAGTAAATGAAGGGAGGCATGACGGGCCGACTACAAGAAGCTTTCTTTCGTAGACTTTACAAGTCGCTTATAGAATGCCGACTACTAAGTGAACACTTTCCACTGAATTGAATAAGGGAAAAGGGGAGGATAGCGGTAGCTTAGGGAGCAAGGCCGACCACTACATAAGCTGCTGGCGGAGAAAGCTCGAAGAGCTTCCCTTCATTCGTTGCTAAGCCAAGGTTCCCAGGCCTCCGAGTCAGCCCGCGCTTTTTCGAAGAATCCTGCACCCATGGGCATACGGCCTGGCAGGCCTTCCCTTTCCGCCGGAGCTTCATGGGCGTTGCCCCGTTCCCCAATCAGATGTTTGGATGTGAGCTATACTCCGCGAGGAGCCAAACGGGCGTATGGCCTTGTCTTGCCATTTGACCTCTCTTCCCGTGTGACTAGGAATGCTCAGCGACAACCTCTCAATTGTCACCGCCTGGCCTCTGAAGCTACCGCGGTAGCACCTAGTGTGGTCAGCACCAATCGTGTTCGGGCAACGAAGCTTACACTCATTCACATTGGTTCATCCTGCTATGCCCCGGACCTTTTGCTCTTCTAACGTAAAAGGTGGCCGGCCATTCGTCAAGGCCCAAGAATCCGCTGGACATCTCAGCGGCGGGATTGGATACCCGCATCCGATCGAAGTTCAATTGGAGTACCCCCTAAGGAGAGCTGTTTCTAGGTGGGTCGCTTCGCGCAAGACATTGCTTAGGACCAACGGGTCACACGACAGGTGCACGATCTACTTTGCACGCTCCATCCTTCGGCCCTTCGCCTATCGGCTTGTCAGGCAAGCTACCTTGATCCGTCTTCGGCTTCGATTCGTTATGCTCAGCAGCTCCAACAAGCCCTAAAGTATCTTGCCGCCTAAAACTCTGCCAAGAAAGCGCTGCTTTACGTTTGATCCTATGTGCCCAGAGAATGCTATGCGTTCTCCACTTTCGGACCTCGCAAAGAGAGAACGTGTTTTTTCCTCTGACTTTCTCTCTCATTCGCGGAGCGAACAAAGGGGGCAAAGCCCCAGCTACCGCTATCCTTGGGAAACTCAAAGAGCGGACGAAGGAAAGGGATGCAGTCTCTCCCTTGGCCTTTGGAGAGGAGAAGGCAGAAAAGAAGACGTCCTTCGCGCAAGTTTTTTTGCTTCCTGCTCCTCTCCTGTAAGTCGAGTGGCTCTTCGACCAAGGAGGCATTCTGGTAGGAAAGCCGACCCCTACATAAGCCACCATTAGTCCAGGAGAGAAGCAAGCTACCTTTCTTTGATCCACCTTCCCGGACAGGGAAGAGAACGAAAATAGGCCGCGTATGGTGGTCGTTGTAGGTTCGAGGATCTTACGCAGCGGAGCGAACTCTTCTATCGTCTTGCATTTCCTCTGGCAGCTACGCTGCACCCCCGGGATCCATCGTACTAAAGCGATCTGAGAAGAACGATTAGGGTCATATTCTATCCTTTCTACAATGCCCATAGACGAAGTGCTTCGTTTCAGATCAATTCTTCGCTGCAATCGCTTCGATCCACCCCCTCGGTGAAAAACCGTAATACGCCCTGAGGAATTCCTACCAGCGGACTTCCCTGTACTCAAAGTGAATTGTCTAAGTGCTCTCCCCTTTTGGCTTTGTCTCATTCTTGATCTCGTAATCATTCGATTCCGCCCCTACTTCAAGCTAGCTCCTACTCCTACTCTTTTTCCTCTTTTATCGTCGTTGGTCCTTTTGACATAGCATTCTCGGCCGCTCAAGAGACTGGCTATCTTTCTCTTTCTAATACGTAATATCTTGAAAGGCGAAGAGTGACTGAAGATTTCAGCTCTCCCCTCCTCTCCCTTACGGTCGAGCTTTCTTTCACTCCCGGTCGAGTGACCGCTGCGCCCCATACCTTTCTCGGAGCCCTAAGGCCTCTTCTTCTTTAATACGAGTCAACTACTGCTCTAGGGAATCACAACTGAAATCGTGACAGGTTTATCCACTCCCGTCTTTTTCGTCTCAACTCAATTTCCCGGACCATGAAAATCCAAAAAAGTGCTCTTCCCCCGGGATTTTTGTCAATCGACCCATTTTCACTAAGAAATCGACCAACTTCTACGAAACAGCGTGTTTTTCGCTTAACTGCCATTTTCGCTCTACGCGGGTCTACAAAATCGACCAAGTTGCATCCAAGCCTGTCTTTTTTGCTTACTTGCCTCGGGTAACTGAACTACCTTAAGAGAGGAAGAACCTTCTATCGCCCATAGCCGAATAGACTGAATTAGCGGTATAGCTTAGCTCTGATCTCTGCGCTCTTGTCGACTGGTTCACGAACACGAATGCTTTCATTTTTATGGTCGAATTTTATTATATTAAATAATATATATATTTTATATAAGTAAAAAAGAATAGAATCTGGTCTAGTTCGAGGCTTGACCTTTATGATGAAAGCATTTCTTTCTCTCTGCTTTGAATAGCCTACTTTCTTACCCCAGCCAGGGAATCCACTTATGAGATGGGATACCGAGAATCAAAGCAAAGGTCACTCTTACCACTTCGTAGCGCTAAGAGGGAAGAAAGGAAGGAGAAGCTCTTCTTGCTCAAGTGGAATCAGTTTCAAGTGGTGGTCTCGTATTTAATAGTTGAATCACTTCTCTTTCTGCTCCTGTTGAAGGAAGAACAAAAGCTATCTCGGCTGTTGGAGGAGAGAGATTTTCACTCTTTCTCTTTGCTTTGAATATTATAATATAATAGTTAGCCGCTCGGGGCAGAGATTCTTATTAGTTCAAATAGGCCTAGCTAGATTGAATTGAAGTTCCCCTTTAATAGTAGCGGGGGGGGAAGCTGGAAGCGAAGGACAAAAGGTAAAAGGGAAGATAGTTAAGTGAGCCATTAGCTATGGTTCCGCAAAGAAATGAGCTCCGGTGAATAGGAATCGAATCTCCGCTCCCATTTCCTCAGCTCTTGTGAGAATATCCTATCCATCCCCATCCTGTTAACCCTATTGAAGGAACCCTGGGGTTATAATCCGACTAAGCTTAGCCTTGACCTTGGCAGTAGGAATTGGATAGAAACCGTTAGGCTAGGCGAGGCCAAGTAGACAGAGCATCAGTAGCGCTAGTAGCAGTGGAAGAGTCGGTTGCTGTGATGGCGGTTGTCGACTCTGAACTCTATTTACGCTTAGCCGGGAACAAGAGATTTGTTTCAGCAGAACTTATTTAAGCTAGTGGGAATTTGCTGTTTGGCGACTCGGAAGTAAGGTAGCTTTAGTGAAGTCTGGCAGAAGTACTAAAGTATGTAGCAAATGTAGGCATATAAGCATCCGGCTCAGCGAAAGGCTCTATCGCCTATGATAAGGTTGACTGTCTTGCTATTAGCAGACGAAGGTGCGGAGGAAGCAGCAGCTAAGATCTCAGGTCCCACCCACCCTCAACTTAAGATTCAAGATAGGGGCCGGGCGACAGGCGAAAAATGCTTTCAGTTAGTAGTCTGACTAAAGAAAAAACGGAGAGTGCTACTCAAAAGCTAAGAATTTTTTTAAGAAAGCATCCAATCCTGCTCTGAGAACAAGCTTGGCAAGGGCTTGAAGAGCGTGACTCGACTGAAAGGAGAGGTGCGCCAGCGGTTCACGAGCACCTCTTCGGGTTAATAACCAAATCATCGTTTTCAAATTAGAGCTTTTGCCTTTCTTCGCTATGTAAATAAAGGATCGAGGGAATAAGTGCCAGACCCTCAACAAAAGAATGGATTAAGGTGATAGAGTGTTACAGGAGACGCTAGGCTTCGGAATTTGAAAAAGTGCTCTTTTTTTTTCGTCAGCAAATTTCGCTCATCAAGTTCTTCTTTGATCTGCCGCTGTTAGAACACCACAATATTAGTCCTATTCCTTTTTTGCCTTTTGGAATGAATCTTAATTCTCTCAATTTTGGGATGAATCTTAATTCCCTCAATGGTGAATGTGAATCGATCATTTTTGTTTTTTTTTTTTTTACGTTTTCTGAAACAACGGAATGGAAGAAAAGTAAGGAAACCAGCGATGGCTACAGAATAACCTCCTTTTTTTCTTTTGAAAATAAAGCCTTTGACTTTTTTCTTCGTTCGCCAAATCTTGTTCAGTTCCATCCAAGCTCCGTTTTTTCTGAATCTTCGTGGAAGAAGAAGAAGCGATTCACCAGTCACTACATCTGTGGATCCCACCAAATCATTAAACCTGGCGGCTGCTCGCTCTTTGATCCGTGATTTACCGGCCACTAGATCGATGAAGAATCTCTCCAAAATATGCTTTTTGATCCGTGATTTACCGGCCACTCGATCGATGAAGAATCTCTCCAAAATATGCTTTTTGATCCGTGATTTACCGGCCACTCGATCCAGGGATCCCACCTTATTCTCAAACCTGGTGGCTCGGTTGATTGACACTCCTGTAGGCTCATCTTGCATACAAATTATGGGGGTCCCAAGTCCTGCATTTACCAAGAACATTTCTTCCTTTAAGCGTAAAACTTCAGATTTTAAGGCGTTTCCACTACATAAGAAAAAACTGGAATTAGATCTTTGAAATGATCGACTCAAATAGATGCTCATCATAAGCTTTTTGCTCTTCCTCTTCCTATTAATCAGAAACATCCAGCAGCGCCACGCCAGTAGAAAGAGTTAAGCTACTAAGCTAAGCTACTGTTGGGGAACTCGGTAGAAGCGATTTGCCGCTTCCCCCAGCATCTCAAGTGATTAGGCGGGGGCAGGATTCGAACCTGCAATCTTCAGGTCATGAGCCTGATGAGTTGACCAATTACTCTACCCCGCTTCTTCCCAGCTCCCCGAAAACAACGTTCGACTTGCATGTGTTAAGCATATAGCTAGCGTTCTGTCTTTCTGAGCAAACGAGGGAAAATAGATCCGCCTGAAGGGTTGTTATCCGGCAAGAACAGGGCGCCAAGCTGATTGAATAACGGAGGCGGCGGAACAGGTCTGACCAAAGGCGTCAAACTTCTGCTCTCTCTGCGCAAGAAAAGCAAATATGGATATCATTTACGACGACCTTTCTTCTCTTATGATTTTGGCTACTTTCTTTAGACTTTCGAAAAGGAACTTGCTTAACTTTTACTCATATATGCTTCAGACTTGACTTGACTTTCCTCTTTTGCTCCAGTGATAATCAACTAGAAGATGTTCTCACTAAAGGCCTGCCTTCCAAACGGTTTATTTGGTTGCGTGACAAAGTCAACGTGGATTCCACACTTAAGGAGAGGAGAGTGAACAATGCCTGCTGGGAAGCCTGACCTTCAGGCTGGTAAGCCTGCAGCCACTGACCTTCAGACTGCAAAGCTGCATGACAGCAGTGCTGGCAGTGGACAGAAGGAGGGAAAATCTGGGTTTTCAAATGAAAGAAGTGGGGATAAGTGGTCTGACGGGCTTGTGGACCAAGTGGGCTGTAATGGGCTCCTACTTTCCTCTAGGGCCTCTCAAGGAAGGAACCGGGCTCATGGAAATCAATCAATTGGGGTAGGCCGGCCCAACGAAACCTATAACCCAGCTAAATAAAACATCAAGGCTGGCTAAGATGCATGAGGTAGCTTTGGCCTAGAAGGAGAGTCCAGCTGGTGGATTGAATTTGGACACAAATGGAGGGAGCTCCGGGAGATGCTGCCACTGTTCTGAAAGCCAGAGTACAGGGTGTGTCCGGCGGGAGAATGCCGGCTTTGCAGAAGCCTCCCCCATCACAGAGGAAACTGCTAGCACTAAGGTACCTAGCTTTGCTACAGCCGTTAAGGGGACATCCTCAGCTGCGGTTAGAGGATCTAGTTCTCCAGATGGTGCTACCAGCTATGCAAATGCTGTCAAAGGACTAGTCTCAGCAGAGAATGGAGAGAAGGGCGCACAGAGGTAAGACTTTGACTCCTATGGACTTAAGTTACATTAAGCCGTTTATAGAGAATAGTAGGGTTAAGGCCATCGGAGGTGGCTTCAGTAGGTTGTGAGGAATGGCAAAAGACCCTGATTGGGTACTTCGTTGGCCAAAAATAGCATTTTCCGGTGGTGAACTCGATTGCTCATATAAATTGGGGCAAGTCGGGCGTCCGCCTCCGTCCCTCTCGTTGCACTCGAGCTCTTCAACCCTCTCGTTGCACTCGAGCTCTTCAACCCTCTCGTTGCACTCGAGCTCTTCAACCCTCTCGTTGCACTCGAGCTCTTCAACCCTCTCGTTGCACTCGAGCTCCTCGATGCGTTGTCCGCTGACGCGCCTCTAGCCTATCCCGGTCGTCTCCCACGGCAAGCTCTATCTTGGCGAGCTTTGCTTCGAAGGATGCTAAGCGATCCACAGTCCTCGATCATCAGCAACAGCAAGCTCCAGGCGAGCAAGCTTTGCCTCAATGGAGGAAAGACGATCAGTAGTCTTAGCCCTCTTCTTACTTGCCTCAGGAAGGCGTTGCTCTGGCCTTCCAGCACGGACCTCTTCCTCAACATTGGAAAGGTTGGACTCCATGGTTGCCATCTCTATCAGCTAGTTAGCTAGCCGCTCTTTCCCTAGTCTTAGCTAGTCTCATTTTCCTTCGGCTTTTGGGTTTCGGACTAGTAGCTGAGTCCCAGGGAAGATGTGAAGTTAGGAGTGTGCAAAGTCTGTTATTCTCCGTGGCTTTAAGAGATTGACCGCTAGCTGGCCTCTGAAGTGAAGGTTATTATTGACGACTGCATGGATTTCGCTTGCTTCTCCGGCGAGTACTTTTCCCGCCTTCAAGCTAGTGAAGATAGGAGTATCCATACGAAAGAAGGGTCCGTCCATAGGATCGAATCTAATTCTCTTTCTTCTCTCAGTCATGCCTTGCATTTCTAGTTCTTAAACAAGCTCAATTGCAGAATAAAGAAAAAAAGGAAACCCTGTTGTTTCTGGGTTGGAGTTGAAGATCTAGTTAGAGTTATGGATGTTCCCACTAAAAAAAGAGTCAGTCAAATCCAGTTCATCCATATAGGTGAAGGGCAAAGGAAGCTAGCTCAGGATATGGGTTATCCAGGTCTTTGTCAGAGTTTCCTTCAAGCCAGGCAGTCTCATTCCAGTTTATGGCTATCCAATGTCAGTCTCTTTCTCCCTCAAGTTATGTTACAGCAAATGCTCAAAAGTCCATGCGAGACTAAGTGAAGGTAGAGGGAGTGTAACTAGTCATATTTGAATAGCCCATTGATACGCTAAAGATAGTTAGCATATGGCGCTATCTTTCTTACCTGGTCCATTTCTGCTTTGTCCATTAAGGCTCTGCCAGGTCCAGGAATTGAAATGGGAGTTCTAAGGTTGCAGTCCCAAGACCAGAAAAAAACTCCCTACTAGAGATAGCCTTCTTACTTGCCTAGTCTTCTTTCTAAGGTGCAAGCCATCCTGAAGGAGTTCCTTCTTCCTACGAGGTAATTGTAGTTCACAGTCAATCTAGTGCTCCTTACAACAAAGCCAGAGCCTGTTTTTTCCTTATATCTTGGAGTTGCCCCCTCTTTTGATCATGCCTATCCAGATTCTCTGGATCCAGCCGAACTTACTTCGATGTAAGATGGAGTTTCAGTCTTAGGATACTCCGTACGCCATTCGGATATCAGCAGTTTCTGTCCTAAGGCAAGCCCCTGCATCTCTAGTGATAAAGGCATGACGTTTTTCTGCCTTCTCGTTTCGCTCAAGCGCTTCCCTCTTATTTCACATTAGACGAGCAATTTCATCCCTTCAAGCAAGGGACTTGGGCAAACAAAGTGCTTACTCGTATTCCACCAACTACTCGCGTCGCGTATCGTATAGAGCTTTTTACTATCCTTTCCGCATAGACTTGCTTCGCCTTTCACCGCTCCGTGGGCAATAAAGGTCCAAAATAAAAAGAGGAAAGACTAAGAATGAGAAGGCATTTCGCAAGCTTGAATCCCTATAAAAAGTACCAAAAAGCTTGAGCCTGAAAAGCAAAGTATGGTAACCTCCGATCCAAACTATTCTAGGCCAGTTTCAGTCCCAGTGAGTGAGTCAGTCAATCCTGTTCGAAAGCTAGCGCCCGCTCTCGCTCCAGTATACGTGTAGGGGCAAGCACCAATGAAAGTTCACCGCTAACGCCCCTTTCCTTTGCTCTTAAAACCAATTGGAAGGAAGGCAGTAGCTCCTCCTACATACGAGTAGGGAGATCCTGAACTAAGGTATGATTCAATTTTCTTTTCCTTTGACAGACAAAGTTATAGTAGCTTATTCCATTTGTAAGGTTCGATGAAATCCTCTTAGATTCATCCTTTCCCAGTTCTAGTTATAGTTCATTCAAGCTCTCATCTCAAGTAAGCAAAAGTCGAAGAGGAGCAAAGATGGGAACGAATGGGACATTTATCATATTCCTTTCGCAAAATACTAATAGGTGGAGAAAGTAGGGTACACTGAACACGCCAGCCAATCTCGACCCATTTCAAAAGTGGAATAGCGAGTAAACGAGTCAATGTTCTAAATAATCCCGCAAATCGTCTCTTTGATTCTACGATACAGAATCGTCTGCTGTTAAAAGCTATTGGGGATCCATTCTATTACTATTTTCTATGTCACTTCGAAGCAGTAAGCGCATCTATCTCTTTTCGGTTCCTGGTTTTGGTAGTAAGTCATGCGTCTTTCCTTTCCTAAATCAAATGCCTTACTTCCTTCTCGAAAAGAAAGATTTGATGCTAAGACCGGATTCGATGCATTTAGGGTTTGAGAGAGGCTTTGTGCCTTGCGTAGGTGCTGTCTTTACTGAGGTTTTTTCTACCTAGCCTAGCTCAATAAGGGAGAGAATGCCATTACTTGACTTGGAATCTCAAGCATTCTTCTTATTATAAGAAATAGTTAATCCGATCAATAGCTAAAGTGCCGTGGGACTGATGACTGTCCTCTTGATGCGGATTTTCCTCCCTTCTTCCTTTCCTTGGGCACGAGACTACCTTGTCAGAACCACAGAAGGGGTACCGGCGTACCTACCATTACCATATAGGGAATGAGCCGAGTTATAGGCATATGCTTCCGTTACCGATAGCCGGTAAGGAATCTTACTTCTCTTTCTTTTTTTTTTTCTTTTTTAGATAATTTTATTAATCCAATAAATAAGTGTTCTAATCTCATCATGCTAGCCGTTTTTAATAAACTCACTTCGAGAACTCCTCCAATTCGAAAGTTCCCACCTGCACAAGTAATTCAAATACAGAAACTCTGCGTATGGCTAATACACTCAAACCAGCTACAAAGTTCCGAAAAAGGGTAAAAAAAGGTCTTCAAATCCTGAAACAGCAGGAAAGAAGATATCTTTGGGAAATCGAACTCATGGAATAGGAGCAGTCGACAAAAAAGGATTTCATGAGAAAAGCACCACAGGGAAAGGTAACTAACCAGCTGTTAAAGGCAGGGGAAAAGAGTAATTTTGAAGTGTTTACAGCACTTTTCCAGGGTCCTGGCTAGCTCAAATTTCAAATGTAAGAAAGCTGCCCTTTCTATTTCAAATAGAATAAAAAAGGGAATAAATCTTCTATGATTGCCAGATAAAAAGCAAGGGATCGCTGATATTCTAACCAGAGAAACCTCAAGGAATTTTGCTTAAAAGAAGCAATTCTATATTCATACTCGAGGGACATGCGCTTTCTTTTAGCTCTTTGCGCAATAATAGGAGTTTCTATTTGGTGGGCAATGGCACCAGAACCATTGCTCGTAAAACCGGAAGCTCTTAGTGCACCCGATCTAAAGATGCTCGTGCAAATCATCAGGGATACATTGATTGATCGGGTTTGCAGTTCACACCCAGACGTTAATCGCCCATGCGAATGTGGGGAACCTATCAACAACGAAGCTAGAAAAGTATTTAAGGAGCAACCCTTTGATCCGCTCGATATAGGCGTAAAGGAAGGCACAAATAGGAAAAAAAGGCTGCTTTGCGGAATTGCTGTATATTAAGGCGATTGAAGGGGGGTTCATTTGCTACAGTTAATTCTATAAATTCAATAGTAGTAGTAGTGGAAGATGGCATCGAAGCCCCTGCATTAGAATGGGTTGTTCAAGAATGCATGCCCTTTAGGTTTAGGTTACTATCGGACTACGCTGTTCGGGATTAACCTGATTGACTAATATGCCCACAAGAGAGAGCACGGAGTTAGTAAGAGCTGTAGTTAAGGCCTTTTCAAAAGCCAAAATACTATTGAAGAAGAGGCACAAAAGGCGCTTTTAGTAGGATGCCCAAAAGAAGACAAAGAATGGGAGGTGCGTAGCGTTTAGTTTACCCTTGCCGCTACGCACCTCTTACCGAAGGGCATATGTCAGGGAATCGAGAAAAGGTCTTTAGGGCATAGCTCTATCTTGAATGTGTGAATAGCAGTCTTCGTATCAATGGATTATAAACACCCGAGCTTAATAAGAGTAAGAAGAGTGCTTTCATGTGCAGCTTCTTCTTTCACCAATTCATTCTCAAACAGCTTATTCCACATCAGCGGTCAAGTCCGAAAGGCTAAGAGCAGATTCTGGGCATGAATATGAGACTAATGCAGTTCAATTCCTCCCTCTGAGTGAGTTGTCACACTAAGTAATGCACCTACAGGTAGTCATACAGGGGATAAGAAGTCTGAATAGGTATGTAAAAGTGAGGTTCGCGAACGCGGGGATAGCCACTGCTTTCTTTATTTTGTTCTATATTACGAAAGCAAGTGGATTTTTGGCATTTTTATTACGAAAGAAAGTCAAAAACTCAAGTCTCGGAGCGAGGGGAGCCCTCTTTCTAGGGGCCTCGTGCTCAACTTATCCCCTTTCTTCGGACTAGACCCTTGCTTCGTTACTTACCTTACAGCTTTTGCACCCAAGCCTAAGCCCCTTTAGTAGGGACGGATCCCGTCATAGTATTCAAAGAAGGGAACTCTTGAAGCTTCCAGCTATATGGATTTTTTGAGCGTAAGTAGACACGATCTTCGTTCGGCACGCGTCCAGTCCAAACACAGTTCAGCTTCTTGGATGTACGATTCTATTTACTATTTACTATGGGGATATCCTTCTAGGGAATTCATCAGTCTTTACTGCCTTCCCAAACTCCACTGATTCAACTCAAGCAAGAACAGCTTATCCCGAGGAGAACTGAGCATAAGTCTGATTTCTTAGGGTAGTCACTCAAAAAGGAATTTCATCCGTCACTTCGCCCAAGTTTTTGTTGCAGGGAAAAATTGACTGATTCCTTGACGCTTCTAGGCGAGAAGGTTGGCACAAAAGCAGCGAATTCTCTTGCTGCGCTTACGCTTATTCCGACAAGAGATTCATCGGTCACTGGATGCGTGCTAACAGAAAAGAAGAAAGTCCGAAAGTCAGAAGATAGGTAAGCAAGCCGCCCTGGTGCCAAGCTAAAGACAAGGATCACATCGAGTTGAGCAAAAGCAAAGACGGCTTATGCCAAATATCTTGAACTCACAGAAAACTAAGCCTAACGACTTTCATACCAGGAAATCGAAGATATGCCAAATCGTTCTCTATCGAATCGACTATTAGAGATTGAAAGCGTCAGAGAAATGAAACTGACTTCCTGAGCCTTGCCTTGAACTTTATTTCACTTTAAGGAGGTATGATTAAGGCTAACGAAAGATAGTGAGGAAAGGTGCAAGAGACCAATAGCCGATTGCTCACGTTCCGCTGCCATAACGAAGGGTGGATCCCTGACTGACGTTGAGTGCGTAACGCATTAGGACCCGAAAGAGGGATCTTTTGTTTAGACACAGTCGACTCCATACACTGGATAGCGCCTTGACGGGATAGTTGAAGATTGAGAAGCTGATGTTCCTACACGTTCAGCATCGGTTCATTCCGTACTGCTCACTATAAGTACCTTTTGCCCAACTCGAGGAGGGGGAGGCTTGTGCCAACCACTGCCCTTAGTCTCCCTGCCTCTGACCTCACTATATCGATATCCGAACTACCGATCTTAGGAACTATCTTTTAGTCGTTCAGCTCGCTCTGATTTACATGGAAGAGATCGCCTCAATCCACTGGGGAAAACACTAGTCTAGTAGGCTACGACATCACTCATCTGCGCTGACACATGCCTTTACCGAACGCAGGCAAGTTATCATGCCCTATTTTCCCTTAAAGGCCCATCAAAGTACAAGTAGGGAAGTGGTCAAGACCATAAGGGCTATACTAATCCAGGTTGAAAGAATTCACTTCCGACAAAGAGATATAGATTAAGCAAAATTCCCCGCCTCCGTCCCTCTCGTTGCACTCGAGTGACCGCTGCGCCCCTTTCCTTTCAGTCAAGCTACTTCGTGCCTCTTCATACTCCATGATTGAAAGAAGTTTTCACCGGCTCGCCTTTTCCTCCTGGGAGGGGAAGATAGGCCAAGTTATCGGCAAGAGCTTGATGATAGATTGAGATAGAAGATAGTGACGAAGCTTTCTAGTAGCCCAAACTAAAGCCAGACAATGCTTATAAATTGGGGGGAGTTTTTGATAGTCCACCGACGATTGAATGATATAGTAAATCGCATTTGACTTTCTCCATGAGTCGTCAATGGCAGTCGCAGAAATGTATAGGAGGAAGAGGCGATCTGTCTTGGGAGGTGCCAAGACAAGACGGATGGTGTGCGTAGATACTCATAGATCTTGTCCAGAGCATCTTGGCATGCTTTATTCCCGAGCGCCTTTTTGAGGTTTTTTTCCTTTCTCTATGCTAAAAAAGAAGCGACTAATTAATTTGAGTCTCCCCATGAAACTCCGCACCCTAGCTGCACATGAAAAGGAAAGGGCTTACTTAATACTTACGACGAATAGACCCTTGCTTCGTTACTTAAGCTTGTGCACTCATAGGTGTGAAAATATGCTGCATTGAATGTGCCCTCTTTAATAGTGAATCATCATACGCTGTTCACGTATCCAGTGCTAGTCCTTTTTGGTGTGATCGTATCAGCTGTGATTTGTTTTTATGGTTGTGTGAAAAAACACCTGAGGATCTGATCGTATCGGGTGCTTTAGTATGAGTACGAGTAGGAACTACTGCAGTTGAGGCTGCTAGTGCTTTTGTAATAGGTCTTCTTACAGATTAGGTAAGTCAATCATCCACTGCTCTCTTAGCAATTGAATCAGGAATTCACAGAGATAGAAGAAGAAATGCCACAGCTTTCCGATCAATTAATAGTCGGCAGGGCTGACGAAGCAATGATCCCGAATTGGACGGAAAGCCGGAAAGAGCCAAGCAGCAGATTCGAATGTCAAACCTGCAAAGAACCTTTTCTTATATATGCAACCACTTCTTGAACAACCTATTCCTATTCATGCGACAACAGCACATTCTATGCCATCTTCCTTATACTCTTGATTAAACCAAGCGATTCGTGTTCAATTGCACAAGCCATTTTAAGGAAGATTAGACTGGCATCTGCCTTAGCCCTGTCTCCCTCCCTAGCTAATTGAATACCAGCTTCCTCAACTAGTAGTATTATATGTCACTTCCTTGTCCTATTCTTTTAGTCTGACGCCTAGAGGATAAATTAGGGTTCCAAACCTAGCCTGTAGAATCATACCACTCGCCTTTCACTAGCGAAGCGGAGATTTTGGTATCTTAAGGGTACCTTGCCTCATGGTTGATTGTTAACTTCCGCACATGATGTCTCTCTTAGTGCGACGGCAGATCATATTGGGCAGGTTGCCCAGATCCCAGAAAATGGGCGCTCCACCACTGTTTATGCAATTTTTGAGGCCCCGGAAAGCCAATAAAAAGACTACGGGTTTCCCAGAGAAAGAAAAGAGAATAGCTCTCAAGTTTCCCCTAAGGGCTGAAGGGCTTAACCCGCTATAGATGATCTAGCAGAGTGAAAACTATCAGATTAAGATGGCGTAGGTCTTTCTGGAGGCCTTTATTTACCGATATTGGGATCATTTAACATATAATGTTAGCATGAATGGATAAAGATCGAAATTCGACTATAGAACTTGAATAGACGAAGCCCAATCAACTGAGAATGGAGGAGCCGACCATGAGCGGTGAAGTTCTTTTCCCAAGCCGTTGAAGAAAGGCATGCTGTAAGCTGGAAGGAACAAAGACAACGGATACCAAAGACCAGGAACCACGCCACCCAGGCTGGAGAAGAGCAGCAGAATCAATTGCAGCGGAGGCGTGAACAAGAGCTGTTCCTATTCCTTCAACAGCTAACTCAAAGGCCCGATCAAAGTCATGGTAGAAGATCTCGACAAGAGCACAGGCGAGACAGATGCCCATTCTACCTTTGACATCTCACTAGTTAGAGATGGATTGGCCCCATCAATGGCAGATAGATTGACACCAAAAATGCTTTTTCACCCTTTATTTTAATATCATAAAGTATATATAAATTTCTTCAACAAGGAAGTATGAGCGGGACAGCACCGATAACAACCCGAATCTAATCCTATTAAGTCAATTCAAGCAGCAACAGCTATATCCCTCGAAGGTGTCCTAGCTCCACTGATTAGACTGACCCACACATTCTGGACTCGCTTCTTTGTATGAGTACTTGGTTCTTGTAAATCCGTTCATCTAATTTGGTTTCATAAGCTGCTGATAGGTCAAACCATTAGGGCGGTTGTAAAGTCTAAGTCCAATCCGTCTATCTTCGTATCTACGGTTTCGCCACTCCTGCTTAATTAAAAAGAATTGCTGTAGCACGAACGGCTTGGAGCTGCTCTTCGTCCTTCCATCCTTGATGGTGTGGTTGTTCTTGGTCTTCCAGTAAAGGCCCTTTCTCTGTGGCTTTGAACCGATTTTCGGGAGTTATAACGCTCGTAGCGTAGGCCAACCCAGGACGCTTGGAATAGACATCTTCTTTATTGGCTTTCAACGCCCATATCGCATATTCAGGTATCGCATCCCATAGCAGGATTAGAACGATATTGCCCCTTCTTATAGTGTTAGGGGGAAAACGTATACATATGAGGGATTAGCATTTATTCCCCTTATTCCACAACACCAAGGCGGCAAGGACGAAACCCCCAACCCCGAAAAAGGGGCATTGAGCAAGGACAACAACCGGAACGACAGATCCTTAACTTTATTAGGCATTAGGCTGGAAAGAACGCTGGGCGTAGCTCAACAGCTGGAAGTGACGCGGAACAGCTAACTGCTATAGGAGTCAGTCTGACGAAGATGGAACAAGCCGAAGCACCACTGATAGACCACTACTTAGAACTTCTTCCCTAGGTTCTCTCCTTTTCTAAACTAAAGCTACTTTCGCTCCTAAGGAAGCTCTTTTAGATCGTGTCTTCTAGCAAGAGGGGCCCCTAGAACAAAAAAGTTTGCTCAAGGCAAAAGGTAGATAGACTACGACTCAAGAAAACATTTGATTTAGGCTGCCTTGACGAAGAACAGCAACAGATACATCTTGAAGCTGGAAACACACCAACAAAGATCGCTTGAACAAGAACGAAGGTCCAAGGCCTTATTATTAAAAAGACGAGCAAGAAGAGGATGTTCTCTAACTGGCTTTCGCCCATGCACATGCCGAAAAGGAAAGAACTGAATAAGAATACTTAATATATATATATATATAAGAATATGGAAAGTCCCAAACGAACCCTCGTATCACATTGCTCACTACAACCCATGCTTTAATCATAAAGATAAAGGTCGAGCTCCCCTCCTCTCCCTGTAGGTCGCCGCTGCGCCCCTCTCCTTTCAGTCGAGCCCGCTGACGCGTCCCTTCGCTCCTATGTCAAGCACGGCGGAGGAGGTACGGAGAAAAGGAGACATCGAGATGGAAGAACGTGAAGCCGAGGAAGTTGTCGCATCGATGGAGGAAGAAGGCGGAACGGCAGGAGATGAAAGACCTCATCTCTTGATTTTAGGTCTTTCCTTTATGCTTTATGTTTGTTAAATAAAAAAGAGGAAGCGAGCCATAACGCTCTCAAAAGGTTTAATCAATGTGCGCGGCCCCTTATTCGCCCTTTTGAGAGTGAAATTACACCATCCACCTACCTTGACTCTGATCTCTTTCAATAACCACCTCCTTCGAAAGAGCCTGTTTTTCCCCCTTCGTCATACAATTAGGTGGATTGATCGGCTGCTAGCTTCTATTCTCGATCACCCCTCTCCCTCGCCCACAGCCCAACCAATTCACAGACGATGAAAAGAACTCCTCAAATCCTAAGTACACTAAGTGGGTAAAGACGAACCAGTTGCTCGTTAGCTGGATCAACGCAAGGCCACCTCCGGATGGAAAGGAACTGGTCTTTCGGATGTCAATCTCTTTGATGCTGCATGCAGCTACCTTCCATCCATCGGCACATTATTCGCTCCATACGGGACGCAGATTCGCGACTAGCGAAAGGCACCCAACTCTAAGTCATTCTAATGACAAGAAAGGCATCTGCTAAGGCAAAGTACAGCTCACTTCGCGCCAAAGCAATGCACGCTTAGCCGCATTGTTCATCTTGCCAGGGAGCCTAGCGAGGTGCTGTCATGTCAAGCCCAAGGTTCATTCTACTGCTGCCAAGCTTCCGCATTTACACGAGGGTGGTCTTCTCGCAACGATCTTCGTTTCTTCAGGAATGGTGTCAGTCAATTGGTGTATAGGCCATCTCGGTCCAGTTCAGAATTGATCTCTATTTTCAATCCCGCTCATACTTAATTAAATATTCAATATTAAGTTAGCTGGGAAAGCCCTCCTATTTGAAGCAGAGAATGATCGATCGAAGCTTTAGTTTAGAAAGGGAAAGAACTGTCGTCAAAGGAGAATCAGACGAATTGGGAGGGGAATCAGCTGTTTTATGCAGAGAATAAGCTGCAAGAACGAATAGGTTGTATATGTTACAAGAATCCGTTTTTTTATAAAAAGAGGTTGTTTGCGCTCAATCCGTTGCTTGTTGCCCCTTCTTCCATGGTAGGGCTAGGGGCTGACGAGTTTTTTCCGCAGGTGGCTATGCTAGTTGTAGCGCGTTAGCGCTTTACTAATATAATAGAAAGTAAAGGGGACTCTATTATAATCTTACGAATCTACAACTCTCTTTACTAAGCGAGACTCTATCCAGATATAGAAAATTTGACAAAGAGCCTTCTTCTAACTAGGAGAGTCAGCAAGCTACCGGAAGCGAAGCTTCTGGCTCCCCCTTTGAATTTCCAATTCCTCCTTTTCGTTCTACTTAGGTGGAGCAATCCGAACTCTCGACAGAATAGAAAAGAGGGTTTTTCCCTGTGTAGACACCTCAACGAACTCGTGTGGACACTCTTCAGCCCGAGAACAATCTCTCAAATACACATTAAGATGTTGACCCTATTTTCTTTTCTTTTCTGATTCCTCTCAATGAAATTTGCCATGTTGCACTAAGTTACTTACGGATGTATGTATGCGGTCCGAGAACACTTTGGGGTGAACACCCATCCGAACAAGTAGGGTCAATAGTTCAGCATTTAGGCCGTAACATTTAGCAACAAAAAAATCTTTAACCCAACAAGTGCTCTCCGAACCAAGCTAGATAGTCTCCTATCACTAGGCTCACCAACCAACCTAGACTTTGATTCTTATTATTCCTACCGGATATCAAAAACCATAAGGATTGTTTCCAGCCATGAGTTCCCATATGACATAAGCGCTCTTGGGTGGGCTGGACCATTCTATCAAATCTTTGAGATTGGGAATGCGAAGGCCTTTCCTTCGAAAGGAGACCCGGGAAAAAAGAGCTATGCTATTGACCGACCCTTTCGTAGTGACTTCGAATCACCTGTCCTCTCCTTTTAGTCGAGCTTCCCTCCTCTCCCTATCGGTCGAGCCTCCGCCCCTTTCTCCCTCTCCCTATCGGTCGAGTCACCGCTGGCGACCCTCTCCCTATCGGTCGAGTCACCGCTGGCGACCCTCTCCCTATCGGTCGAGTCACCGCTGGCGGTAGCGCCCTTAGAATCTAAGCCTTTTGAAGCGCCAGTAGTTGTAGCTGTGGGTAGGGCTTTCGTTCTTATCGCTCCGGGTTTCGATCTATATGACCTCCGAGCGGTACAAAGTACACCTCTTCCGAGGTAGTAACCTAACCTTTAAGAGTCTGTTAAAGGGGGGAGCCCTCTTATCTATCAATAGAAAGATCTCCGTGCGTGGCGTGATAAGGAATCCGCCGAAAAGATCGATTGAGATTCCCTCCCCGGTCCCACGAAGATCTCTACATACTTGTCTGTCCAGCCCAGGACAACTGAGATCTTCTGGTCTGCGTGTGTGGGAGCAGCTCAAACAAAGAAGAGTCAGGTCTGGTCTGAATTCAGGCCTAGCCCGCCCGTCTGCTGCTAGGTTCGGGAATGGCGCCAGGCGAGGGCGCCGCTATGCCCCTTAATGAATCGAATGGTCCTTCGACCTTCATTTGATTCCGCCCTTCTCTCTTAAAGCGGCATCAATCTCATGAGACCCGCCTACTATTACTACGAAAAAAGCCCTGCCCTTTTCCTTCGCTACTAGGGAGAGTAAGCAACCTCTATTAGCGCCGGACCTTGAGTCGAATTGATCGTGTCATGTGCAACGTCCATCAATGATGGTTCATTAATGTCCATTGATTTAGACCCCTTCCCCCTTCCCAACTATGAATAAGATCGAGAGGAGCCCGAAAGAAAGCCCCCAAACCAAGAACGTCCCCTCCTCTCCCTTACGGTCGAGTGACCCCATCCCTCTCCCTTACGGTCGAGTGACCCCATCCCTCTCCCTTACGGTCGAGTGACCGCTGCGCCCCTCCGTCCCTCTCCTTTTAGTCGAGTGACCGCTGCGCCCCTTTCCTTTCAGTCAAGCTACTTCGTGCCTCTCCTTTCAGTCGAGTCACTTCGTCCCTTTCTATTCACTCCCCATTCTCTCTTAAATAAAGCTCGCCCTCGAGCTATTCAGTTATTAAGAAAGCAGGTCGGCCGGGTCTTTCCCTGTTGTTCTGTTTCCGCCACGAGAAAGACGCACGGAAAAGATATGCCCAGCGCGCGTAGGATTCGTTGAGAGTCTCGGTAGGGAACTGTACGATCTTTTCCTCTATTGTCTTGAATCAAGAAAAAAAGAGGTCAGTGCTACGGCCCCCTATTGTTTGATCCAATATTGACCGGGGACGAGCCCCGACTTCCATAGGTCCTTGGTTTGAATAAAGCGGAGCGGGGCCAATTTCTCGTACTTGCTCAGTGTGCCCCCCTTTCGTCGAGTGCCCCGTCCGGTTCACTGGGCTGTTGGCCTACCAAGCACTTGCCCGCTGCTCTTGCCGCCCGGGCGGAGCGCTCGTTATCCTTACTGTTCTCTCTGCTGGGGCCCCCTCTTGCTCTAGCCATAAGCTATGGCAGCTCCAGCTCGCAACCACAGGGGCCCGCCCTGCGAGGCCAGAGTGGGCTCAGCGGTCAGCCTCCATTCGAATTACGTTAGGGGGTCTTTCACTTTTGCCAGATCTAGAGAGATACTACGAGTCCTCCGTCCCAGATTCCATCGCCGCGGCCATCTGGTTCACCGGTACTACCAAAAAGTCTCATGCTTACGTTACTGTTACTGATGGTTTAATTATCTTGGACCACGAAGACCCCAGTTGTGCTTCTGGTTTCCATTCCCATCATCATATTGATGATAAATCTCCTCGTGCTCTGCCATAAGAACTTGGAGTCCGGATCATGGTGAAGGTAAGGTAACACTGTGATTCTTGCTCAAAAAACAGACCGAACGCGTTCGAGTTATTGGCTCGTCCGACCCGGCAGCATTCATGAGTCGCTCGTTCAACTGTCCCTCGGAGACACGGTCGAAAAGTACCATGCATGGTTGCCCCCCGTCCTTTCTTTCTCTCGGTCCCACCCAGCAAGATAGGGCTCAGTCAAAAAACGTGAGCGACCCCCTAACGTAATTCGAATGGGGGAGCCAGATTTTCTTAGTAAAGTCAAGCTTTGGCTCCCTAAAGACTAAAGAAATGGATCAAGGGGAGACTTTTGCAACGGGCTATGCCACCCAAACCAACTGAGGGAAGTCGCATCCGTCCCATCGCAAGCACCTACAATGTCATGATCACATTGGTTTACCCTTTTTTCTTTAGTAGTTCAACGGACGGTCGCCCCTCCAACAAGAAATGGTATAAATATGGAAACTTCTCTGCCATTTAAATCGGAGAATTTATGGAGGAAATCGGGTTTTAAATTTCCAGAAACCACACGATTATATAGCCAAAGGGAATAGGCCGCGCCTAAAATCATCCCAAGCGCTGCTAATGTGGCTACTAAGCTATTTCTTTGGAAAGCTCCTACTAAGATGAGAAATTCCCCGATAAAGCTGCTAGTACCAGGTGAACTCATATTGGCCAAAGTAGAAGAGAAGAAAATGGTAGAGAGATTCGGCATGGTGCTCACTAAACCTCCGTAATATCTAACAAGTCGAGTCTTATGTCGGTCATATAGAAAACCAACACATAGAAAAAGGGCTGAAGGAACCAGTCCATGACTTAACATCGGTAGAATGCTACCTCCAATTCCCTGTATGTTCGATAGAGCCAAAGATTTCCCCTCCCCCACTGATCAGAGTACGCCGATTACCCCCCGAACCGTACAAGATAGTTACCATCTATCATACGGCTTTCTAACTTCACTTCTTTTTCTGGTCGTTCCGCTCTGTCGATCGATAGTAGTATAAGAGATCTGTAACCCCCCGAAGTTATTTACATAAAGGTTCCTGCTTCCTACCCATAGTTAGCATGTATCTCCCCGGGTCAGACTTTAGTATCACATCGTAGACCCCCACCCCAACTCTATCTTACTTATCAGTGAACCGGAACATAGTGCATAGGTACTCTTCAATGCAGCGGGGACGAGACGACGTGATATAACGTACAGAAGACCTTCGGCTCGGCAATATGGAACCTCTCAACAGCTTTCGTTCCGGTCCTAGCCCACCGCCCCGAAGTGGGCCCAAGCCTTTCCCCCCCCCACCGGGATTTGGCTTTCCTTATCTACGTGTGCACTGCGCTCTCTACTTCTAATTAAAGGCGAAAAAGAGGTCGGCTTTACTAAAGAAGAAGGGGCGGGCCCTTCGGGTGTCATATTTTGGCCGAGTTTACCGTACTTCCGGCCCTTATGTTACGCGATCGTAATCTTATTTTACGTTCCACCGCTGTTACGCCAGAAAGAAAAGGTTTCACACGAGCTCTGGTTCTGCGGCGTGATGGCAGGACCGATAGGAGATTGGCTCCGGGTGTAGATAGGGTCAAATCTGCAGGGGTTATGAAAAGACATAGGCCCCTTCCCTTCTCTTTTGGATGAATGGGGTGGTTTAGAAGGCGCTTTCCGATCTACGGTCCCTCGGAGCGAAGGGTTAGGCAGGTAGTATGGGCCCTCTGACTTCCAGCTATGTGCTGTGCGGCTCCCGCGAAGCGAATGAAGGGAAGCTCTTCGAGCTTTCTCCGCCAGCAGCTTATGTAGTGGTCGGCCTTGCTCCCTAAGCTACCGCTATCCTCCCCTTTTCCCTTATTCAATTCAGTGGAAAGTGTTCACTTAGTAGTCGGCATTCTATAAGCGACTTGTAAAGTCTACGAAAGAAAGCTTCTTGTAGTCGGCCCGTCATGCCTCCCTTCATTTACTTGCCCCCTTTCAGCTCAGAATGCTTGGCCCTCCGCGCCAAGTCGATCTTTTAGGCTTGGCTTCGTCCCGGAAGCGAAGCTTCTACGACGAGTCGCTTCTCCCCTTCTCGACTCTCTCTGGCGGGGAAAGCTCGAAGAGCTTACGCTTACTCTCAGCCTCTTTGATTGGTAGGCGGGCGGGCTAAGCCCCCTACTTAAGATTCCATTCATAAGGCTAATTTTCTCTTGTTGTGACGCTTTGGTTAGGCCGACTACTAGACTATAGGCTACTTTAAATAGAGTGGCCTTTCTACTTTGGTGTAGTTTGTATTGGTACTGAATGAATATATGCGAGCAGTATAAGCCCTTTTCCTTTCCGGCCTGGGAAAAGCAGCGAATTCTAGAAGCTAGGGCCTTGTTCACCTTTGGACACGAAGACTATTCCGTTATCAGCGGAAAGCCGCCTTAGAGATTGAACGTCGACTTATCTTATTACCTCTAAAAAAGCGCTGATAGTTTGTAGTGAACAGCCCCCTTATAAAAAAAAGCAAGCGAAAGCAGCCTGTGGTACTTAAGTAGCCCACGGAGCGGTTTGGAAGCCTTGCAACTATGATAGAAAGCCGTTTGCTTCTTGCCAAAGCCTTCGCCTTTCTTTTGAATGGTCGCGACTCTTGTATTTTAGTCGGTCGGGGGAAGCTAGCGCTTATACGAGAGCTCCGCTTCCTCGTCTTGCTTCTGGCAAAGCTTTGACTTTGCTTCCTTCTCTCGCGCTTGCTTGCGCGAAGGCTTAAAAAAGTGCTTTTCGCTAGGTCCAAAAGCTTCCGAAAAAAGGAAAGATCTGATCCAAGAGAAATCCCGCATATTGAGCGCAGCTGATATGCGGCTAGGGCTAGGCGATCATATCATGCCATTCAAGACTTTTATATGTATAGAGAGATAGATCCCCTAGATATAGAGATAGAATAGATGTTCATGGATAGACAGACATTCTATTGATTCTGAGTTTTGGGGCTGAAAAAGCTCATCGATCCAAACGAATCATTCTTCTGGCTTTAAGTTACTAAATGGCTCTCTTCGCCCCCCGCCCCGTCATTATACAGTAAGTTCGCACAGCACAGGGCCCATTCGCTCCGCGCGCAGGAAGGCAAGGAAGTTCAGTTCATGAGACCCTTATTCGGGATGCATAGGGGAGTGGAGCAGCCGCGACACGAAGTTCCTTACCGCTCCGTGGGCTGGATCTCGCTGGTGCCACCTAAACGGTAGGTAGGCGGCGGATGTGTGACGTTTGGAGTTGTCGTTCGTGCACCTGTCCCCAATGGAAGAATGAGTGATCCGTTCCCCTGCAGATCATGGCCTTACCACTCGGTCCCCGATGGCCAGCGGGGGATTCGGTATAGCAGCTCACGTTCGTTTGCGCTGCGCGTTCCCGCTGGACTGGACACGTGTTAGCTGTAGGAAGTATGGTTCCGAAAGTGACTTCGGTTCGCCAGTTCAGGCTCAACTCCTCGCTTTACGTTAGCGGACCTACAGGTCGGGCCGGGGCTCTGCGCTCTTTCTTTCTGTATGGGACGATGCCGGGGAGAGAAGGGAATGCGTCGAGGCGGCAAACAACAAAAAGAAAACTACATTTTTGCTTTTCCCTCTATGAGATGAGCCCAGTGCATTGGACCGATGGATAAGAGAACGGAGCTGGCCCAAGCTTAGGCGCTCCACGTACGATGTAGACTCCATCAGATACATATGGATTTCTTTCTGATGGATCAAAAATAGATAGTTGTCTCATCAATAGATAGAAATAGGAAATTTCCCCTTATTCTTGATAGATTCCCTCTCTATCCATTCCTACTCTTTTGTTTTGATCTATCAGAACAGATCAGCAGGCTTCTATCAATCGATTTGAAAATAGCACGTTCATCTCGCTTTTCGTTCATTTTCGCCACGCCAACATAGCCATCATAATAAGAAGCAGGCGAAGCAGCTAGAAGCGAGCGCTTCTAGCCCTTTCATTATTCTTATTCACGAATGAATTGGGAAAGCCAACAGAAAGATTCGATTTGGACTTCGTGGAGCCGGTGCTGCTGTTGCCTGCGCGTAGGGCCGTCCTCCACTCCCGTCCCGGGGGGCTAAGGGGCTTTCTTTTGTTTTTGGAACAGACGGCAGTCTTTTGCTGACGCCTCGAATCAAGCTTTTATTGCGACATGCTATGTTTTCTCCCCTATTGCTAGTAGGTTGATGGGTCGCACGCCCGGCACACATGTTTTGGCCTTGTGTGTCCATAACTCAAAATAGGTGACCTAACGGCCGCCACCCGACTAAACATACCAATAGTCACCAGATTCATATGGGCTACTGAGGAGTAAGCAATGATCTTCTTAAGATCGATCTGTCTTGAAGTGGTCAAGGAAGTATATATTATAGCAATCGCGCTTGGAGTATAAATGAAAGGAGTGGAAGAAAGTGTCGCTTCGGGAAACATGGGTATTGAAAATCTTAAAAAGCCGTAGGTTCCTAATTTTAAAAGAATTCCTGCCAAGATGACGGATCCTGCCGTAGGTGCCTCTACATGAGCTTCGGGTAACCAAATATGAACTGGTACCATAGGCACTTTGACGGCGAAAGAGGCGAAAGAAGCAATCCATAGAAAGATTTGGCGCCGCTCACTAAATTCTGTGGTTAATGATATTTGTAAATCGGTGGTTCCTGTTTGGAGAAGAATCAAGAGAATAGCTAATAGCATAAAAACAGATCCAAGTAAAGTATAAAGGAAAAACTGATATGCTGCCTTGATCTTTCTTTGTCTCGAACCCCATACCCCTATAATAATGGTAGAGTAAGGGGTGGCCCCAAAGCTCCATTGACCGGTGGTGGTTGATCGAAGCTCCAGTAGGTAGCCACTCCCTTCTCAGGGAACCGTACGTGAGACTTCCGCATCATACGGCTCTGTCCCGAGCTTCCGTCGTCGGCCCTTGTCATTAGACCACTATCTATGCATGTATTTTCAGCCTGGGACTCTCGAATCTTTTGCTTCTCGGGTGGTGGCGAACAATGCAGCTTGCGTTGCGGGAGATGCCCGCCCGTAGGACCCGGCCTGCTTCTCGCCCGAAAGAACCGCTCGCTAGCTAGCCGGACTAGTGGGGTTTGGAGACATACTGAAAACCATGCCTTTCGAACCGAACGCAAGGCCCGTCTTCCAAATCAAAAGAGAAAGATAAATGGGCTCGTTGGGAAGAAAGATAGAGTGCGGCCTGTAGAGCACATGTAACGCACAGTCGGGTTGTTCACGCAGCGGATCTCTCTATCTATAGATAGAGAGAGAGATGTGAAAGTAATATCTTTTTCTTTTGGCCGCCCCCCGACTTACGGCCTTTATGCTACTACTACTGTGATGTGAGCGGTTCCAATTTGTTTGATCTTTCCCAATTTTCCTGGCCGGAACTTGTACGCAGCACTTATACGGAGGTGTATGCATAAAGGTTTGGAACTCTTTTCTTATCTGAATCTTA